ATCTGAACACATAGCTGAACACATAGTTTAAGTAGAAACTGTTAAAGCTCCCTGGTCTCGAAACGGCCGGCTTTGGTTCAGCTCTCGGGGCCACCTTACACACTAATAAAATCGTCAGCTTCCTTCCCCACTCATCGCCCTCACTTTCAGACAAAAAATCCAATTCGATTCAAAGATCGGAATCATACCTCCAGCGGGCAAGGTCGGCTCAAGAAATGGAAGTTGTGAGATGGAAAGAAAACCACGAAAAAAAGAACTGAATTAGGGAAAAATCCATACGCGGCTTGCCTTCTCCCCTTCCCCATAGTAAGCCAGCCAATAGTACCCTAACTTAAGAAGTTCTCTTAGCTAGCGCATGTCCATTAATGTGACCACCGCATGCTCCTGCATGGGTTTCATGAATGGTTTGTTTTCGAATCCTTTCTTTTTTAGGTATACTATCTTGCCTCGAGAAAGGAGCTCGCAACAAAACGAGAGCTTTTTGATAGCCCGTTCACTCGACTACCACGCTTAGTTAGTCTGTCTGCAGGGATGGGAATGGCGTAGTCTGTCTGCCCTTCTTCGTAAGTAGCTGGACTTGGATCTTCGTAAGCAACTGGAACTAGAAAAAGTCAATGTCAATTGGCCTTCTAAAGGCTATAGCCCTGTTTCTTTTTAAAAAACGAATTTATAGTTTCGAAGAAGACAGGCCTCAAGAAAGCCACTCCGCCTAAAGAGTCCTATTCCTATCCGGTCTACATTCACTATTCTTCATAGGCACTGCGCTGGGTCGGTAGGTTGTTGTTTTTACTTTTTTCTTCTTGCTTTAATCCAGTCGCTCGATAGGACTTCCCGTAACCCGAAAAGGTTGGTTCTTCCCCTACAACCCCCACCCCTCCAAGGCAGTACTCTTCATCGGCAAATCCGAATGTATCGATCCGAGTTGAGACCCACCTACAGAAATTGATCCATCAACGGCTTTTTTCTATAGTGGCAGGAAGTCTCCAACTCTTCGATATGCGCTAGCTAGGTAATCCCTTTACTTAATCTGATATGGGATCTCTTGCTACCAGAAAGGAACTGAACTGGCTTGCCCGGAAAGAATGGATTGCTACCCTTGGAGAGCTAATGGTACTGGACTGATAGCGCACTGATTGAACCGACCCCGGACGTACCACTGGGCAACCTGTGGCTGGAGATAATCTCTCGCGATGGAGAAATGTCAAATGGGAAGCTCTATGGAGGCACACATCGTGTCGTTCGTCATCGAAATGGGACTGACTCGCTCGGGAACAGGCACAGGATTGAGGAACTTTCTGGCGTAACACACCCGTAATGGGGCAATCTGACTAGCTGGTCAAAACCCTTTCCGCAGTGGGCTTTCAAACTATCTTTAGAACTTTCTTCACAGGCTTGGAGGCATTTTGACACCCTCCCGTAGGCTCACTTTGTTTCAGGGCTTTCCTTTCTCTCCTAAGATCCCAACCAACAAACGAGAGTCTGATGGGGATTCTGCTTGAACGTTAACTAGACCTGCGCCCGCTTACCGGAAAACTAACTAAGGGGAAGCTCAAAGGAATTAAGTAAGCCAACTTCAGGCTATAAATAGATTTATATTGAGGCTAAACTTATCTGCCTTTCCCGGTACTTCAAAGTCGAATGCCACTGCTGCTACATACAGGAGAAGATAGATTTTTTGCTAGAGGACGGATGTTCAACAAGGACGGGGTCATCGCAAAGAAAAAGAGCTAGAGGTGAGTGAGCCTACGACCACCAATTGCTTATCTCCTATTACCGCAGCAGACTTGGACTAATGGAATTGCTTGAAGTGAAGACCAGTGAACAAAAGGCTTTACACAAAAGAATTGTTGACCTCTTTCGGGATAAGGCCTGGAAGAAGCAGGGATTGAACCAGGGCTTGTTGACAGAGCAGATATCAAAAGCCTATGTTATCTCATTTTCAGGGACCGAGCAAGGGATGAGCGCCCTCTGATCTAACGACCAAACAAGCAACGGCCCTTGTTACTAGAAATATGAAGCGTGCTAGCGCGCACTTCCTATTAACCAATTTGAAGATTGGTAAACAAAGATAATAGGAGCCGAAGTCAATCCCTTAAAACACTCCTCCCCGAGGGGACGTTATCGGTCGCTTCGTTCCCTTGTTTACTGAACTCTTTTCAGGAGATAGGTCTACCGTTGCAAACTCATCTGCTTGTAAATTCATTGTGTAAAATAACTAGTAAATTCATTGTGTAAAATAACTCACTCGTAAATTCATTGTGCCAGAATGGATCACTGATCAGGTGTGATCAGTCTCATCCGTCTAAGAGACTGATCCGGTGCGATGAGTCTCATCTGTGTAATATTTTGGAATTCCTCTTCCAACTCGTCCCGGAATGGGCGTTATGGCAAAGAACAAGAAGAAAAAGACAGAAGGAATTTGTCCAATAGTAACAAATGGTGCCTCCACAGGTTGACATCCGATCCAACCTAGTAGTAAGCAATCCGCCAAAAGCAACCAAAATATTCCTTGGTGAATCGGTCGAAAACTTGAACTACGCACATACATTTCTTTAAAAAAAGGTAAAGCCAAGAGAGATATAAAAACTGGTGCTATTGCGGCTACACCTCCCGCTTTGTCAGGTATACTGCGAAGAATGGCATGGATCGGTAGGAAATACCATTCCGGCACAATATGAGGCGGGGTGGGCATCGGATTAGCAGGTATATAATTGTCGGGATGCCCCAAAACATTAGGAGCAAAAAAAATCCAAATGGAAAAAAAGATAGCAGAAGCTACCCGACCTACAAGATCCTTTACATAAAAATAAGGGTAAGAAGCAATTTTATCCATCTCAGAATGTACACCCAATGGATTATTTGATCCATATTGATGCAATGCGGCCAGATGAAGAAGACTGGCGCCTACTAAAATAAGGGGGAGTAAATGATGGAGACTAAAAAAACGATTTAAGGTGGCATTGTCCACGGAGAAACCACCCCAAAGCCAAGTCACTATGGTATCTCCTACTACTGGTATGGCGCTAGCTAAGCTTGTAATTACTGTTGCTCCCCAAAAGCTCATCTGACCCCAAGGTGGTACGTATCCTATAAAAGCTGTCACAATCATTAATAGGAATATGACAACTCCGAGACACCGAACAAATTCCCTAGGACTGCTATAACTCGCATGATATAGACCACGAAAAATATGAAGGTGAACCACAATGAGAAACATACTTGCCCCATTAGCATGCATATAACGGAGCAACCAGCCCCCTTCAACATCTCTCATAATGTGTTCTACGCTGTTGAAAGCTAGATCCACATGAGGTGTGTAATGCATAGCTAAAAAAACGCCAGTCACTATCTGAATGACTAAACAAATACCTGCTAACGAACCGAACCCCCACCAATAACTAAGATTGCTCGGGGTTGGATAATCTATTAAATGCTGGTTAAGTGTGGAGTATATAGGTTGTTTAAGAAGAGAGAATCGTTGGTTCCTTATAGTCATTTCTCTTTTCTATCGTGACAACTCCTCTTCCCCCTTATTTACCCCCTTGCCTTGATGGAAATTGGCTTCGCTGCGCCCTGAATAATCAAAAAGCTGCATGAGAAGATTCATCCCATTTTGGCGAGAGGGAGGCAGCGAATCACCTGGGCTACGGATTTGTCGGTTAGTTGATTCTCGAAATAAGGTCATTCGGAAAAAAAAACTGCCGCTTTCTCTGCCGGTTTCTTAAGGCTTCAAACGAAGGATTAATAAACCCATGAAATCAAAGTCTATTTTTTACCTTTCATGAAGAAGTTTTGCCTGCGTGCAAACTACCTAGCCCTTTTCAAAAGAACGTCGATTTCCATCTCAACAAAGAAAGAACTCCAAATAAATGAAAGCAATATTGCTTGTTGTCCTATTACTCTTTTTGCCCGCCTTGTGGAGCTTTGGAAAGGAGAGAATTTGAATAAAGTAACTCTCGGAAACTCTTATTGGACGAGAGAGAGTAAATATGATATTGGCGTGGGTTCTATCAACGAAACGCAGCAGTTTTTGATTGGTCTTTCTCATTCGTTTTTGATTGGTCTTTCTCATTCGGAACCCTCTCCGTATTAGTAAGCGGGCCCACACCCAGACTCTGACTTCAATGGTGGGAACAACCTCAGCACTCCGGCGTGAACATGAACAATCATTCTATGAAAAATGTCATGTATGATAGTGGTCGATCCCTCGGGAGTGACATTCGTTATTTTTGATTTTGTTCACGCGGTGATCTTCTCTCTTTCCAAGAGTACTACCCTGTACGTAGTCTATGTCTGGGGAGACAGGTGCGGTAGAGAGGTCCCCCACTTCGATTCCTGTCCCGTTAGCATCTCCGATCCGAGAGTTGGGATGACTCCGTTAGTTTCGGTCGGGAGCCGGACGGTAATGGACCTACAACCCTGTGGACTAGCTGCAGAGCTAACCTTTGTTCTATTGGTTTGGTGGTTGCTACCAAGACGATTTCTTTATGCCCATCAAAGAACCTCGAGATGCTAATCCACGAAAAACGATACGAGAAATGCGAAAGAACTCAACTACGGAACGAGGGCGACCCGTGACCTCGGTTTCTTACTCGTGCCATTGAACTCTTTCTTGGCAACTTGGACAACTTATAACGATGTTTGTCCCGCATATCAGACGGAAGATCGGGTTACAAAATTCTAAAGCTTTCGTCTCAATTCATATTTAGCCGCGAGCAATCTACGTTTGTGATCTCGTATATTTCGTCGCTTCTCCGACATCTTACTTAGTTTCCCCCTCATCTTTTAGCAAAAAGCCGCTCCTAAAGTCTAGTCTCATCTTTTGTATTGGCCGAAGTGACAATAGTAACATTGAACCCTCGAATATGCTCGAAGATCTCGAAATTTCCAGTTCCGGGGAGAATTCGCAAAACTCCGTTTCCATAAAGAATTTGATGGAGTTTTCCCGTATTTCGACCGGAGAATCTAACATAGACATTACTGTCAAGATTATGAAAAAAAAATGGTACATTCCATGCCCTCGGAGAACGCTTTGTCGTGCAAAGTCACTGACATATCCAGTGTCTTTTTCGGACCCCAAGAATGGATTGGATCGAAACGACTTTCCTGCTTTAAAATAGCTTTGTGTCTGTATGAATCTCTGACCGCACAAAATCTCCATAGCCAATTTGGAAAATGGGATTCTGAAATCAGAGGCAGCTTTTGGTACTAATCTTATTTCAAACAATCCAGGAACTTCCATAACATTGGCGTGATTCAGTTTGAGCAACAGATCCTGACGTAATACATCTTCGTAATGAAAATGGAGTGGAAACATCATGGCTTTTCCGCTTTTTTTTTATAATGAGCACTGTGAACTATCCGCTTCAAAAAGGATAGTTGATCGAACCGAAACCAACGTCAAGTACGAGTTATTAAGCGCCGAATCCAAAAAAGTGTACTTCCTTTACGCTTGATGTAGGATTTACCTATTAATATGAAGTTCACTCTTCTGCTGACTTGAGTCCAGAAGGGAAGCGACTGATTTCCAATTCTTCTTTGCTAGCGCTTGACTCCTGTGGAATTCCATTAACAAGCTTAAAAGAAAGCCTTTTATTTCGTTTTTGACTAGTTATTTATAGGTTAAGTTCGATATTTCACTCCGTGGGCCGGCTAATTAATGAAAGTAATTCCTGGAGGGGAATCAATCGAAGAGATTGCCTGCCCATGCTACAATTCCTTACTCAAAAGGACTAGAGTGCTAAGCTGCCTTCCCGGCACCACCACTATAATGAATGGCTCAAACAAATAGGAGATGAGAGAGCCCTTGATCCTTTCTAGAATAGAATATAAAGAGAAGCTTGTTCTGCCCATCTATCTAGAGAATGAAAAGGAACTAATGCCACTGATAGGAAATACATAGACCGTACGCCCACTTACCACTCTACCGCTGCAATTCAATGACGGACTTCACCGATACCGATACCAAACCTAGCTTGAGAGAGATCCGCAGGCAAAAATATGGAAGGAAGGACTGACTGAAGGAAGGAACAGACCGTAGCAAAAGCCGAAGAAGATGCGAATGCGGATACGATACCAGCAGACGCGCCCCTGCCTCCCTCGCAGTCAAAACTCTCCTCTCGTCAGCTATAGTAACTGGTCACTCGTCCCTATCCCTAAATTTACATAGACCATCTCCCCTTCCCCCCCGTCTCTGTCAACTAGAAAGCTAGTAAGCAAGCGATCGGCAAAAGCGGTCTTGCTTGGATGAAAAAAATGTCATAAGGGGGACTCGTTTCACTTGATTCGTTCCGTCGCACCCGCACTATTCCTAAATAGGTTTTCTGTTTCTATTTTGAAAAAAAAGGTCGAACTCATTTCGTATAGAAAGAAAGATGTGTCGGGTTTGGATCGAGTGACACAGTAGGTGCTTCTGCGTGGCACTCTTTTTAATGGGCTTTACCGTCTTTCTTTACCTTCAGAACACAAAGCTTTGCTTGGCGAAATAACTCCTGCCTATATTTGGCATCTCATCTACTTAATTTAATTACATTCCATATCTCAGGAAGGAAAAAAAGCGAATTGAATTTCAGTAAAGTCTTTTTTTCTGCTTGATCCTTCTCTCAATCAAAGAAAGGGAATGCAGATGTTCTGTCGCCCTCTCTTCGTATGCCACCAGCCTTCCTATCAAAAAAAGATTCATTCCTTGAACATGGGCCTCTCTCTTGCGGCTAGCGAGATTGACTCACGCGAAAAAGGCTACTAATCCTACCACGGTAACACTAATTACGGACGACTAATATTTCTTTGATCTAACATATATATTGAAGAGATTTCTACTCTTATGCCTATGGTTTTTATAGGAAGGACCTATTGATTGAAGCACTTCTTTCAACACGTAGGAGAACATACCTACCTTTACGTGCGCTTTGATAAGTAGGTCGACAAAGAAAGTATTTAAATAAGACATCCACTGGTAAGGACAAACGAAAGGAGATAGATACAGGGAACAGTCATAAACCAAGCACCTCTTCCGGAGATTTGCTGTAGTTCAATACTCTTTCTTTTATATGAAAAACATCATACTGATTTCGTCACTGGAGAGCCACTATTCAATGATATGCAAATGACATCGTCACATCACCCACTCGTACTCTTCTTTGAACCCATGAAAGGTCTGTCTCAAAACTTAGATATGCAAGCACGAGATTCCCTACTTCCGGATATAGAAACATTAAAGCCATTCCATAGTACATGCCGATTGAAGGATGTAGACCTTTTGTTGACGATGAGGCTGAGGAGAAGAGTTCAGCCATGACCGATAGAGCTCGGGTTGGATAGAGAAAGGGAAAGGCAGAAGCGACTGGAGTGAAGGAAACTATAGGTAGGCAGAGAACGAACAAAGGCAAGATACTACGTTCTAGTCTGTAGTCGGCCAATGAGGTCGGTAGTTAAGGGGGAGCACCTTAAAATAAAAAAAGATCATTCCAATGGAACGAAGATATACTTTATCAAGGAAGTCCTTACTTTCATCTTAATGATCCAGATATGGATAAAGATAAAGGCATTCTACGACTACGAAATCCAAATGGAAGCAAGCCCTCCCTTGCTTGGTAGAAGAAGTTGCCAGATGAGGAATTGGAATTAGCACCTCGAAAGAGAGAGGCTAAATTGGAGTTTCTTAAGGCAGCTTTCAAGTAGTCAAAGTCAAGTAGTAGCCTATCCTTGTTTGCTCCCGCTTGGTCATTGAGCAGTGAGCTGAGGTGCGATGAGCGGTTGAGTCACGCACTACAAGATGGCTGAAGGTATCTGCCTGCCCCTTATTCATTCCACTTTTGTCTGGTGTGGCTGGAGTTTGACCACGAGACTCCGCGAGTGTAAGATCGGAAGAAGATTTCAAAACTAACAAACAAATTGTCTTCAGCCCTACTTACTTATAGGCTGACTTGGCCCAGGAAACAAGGTTCTATTAGGCTTGCAGGGCTGCTGCTCTTTGAAAGACGAGGTCTAGTGGAAGAGGCGGGTCGGGCAAGTTGAGTACTAAGATTCGGCGCTTGCTTGACATCTCTCTTTGAATCTGAAACCTGACATGACCATTGATTCCGCCTCCATTGCTGGAAAGGATAACGATGGATCTTTAGCTAGCTCATAGGCAGAGGAAAGGTATAGTCTCGTTAACAGATAAGGAAAAGTGGATCCGCTACCAAATACGTTGTGGAGCCGTGTTCTCCGGGGTAAATACAGGTTTGAGGGTTCTTGGGATGGGTTCTATGTTGCTGCCCATTCATTTCCTATTAATAAGGAGATATGTAAAGCCAGTCATTCTATTAAAGAGAACTTCCAGTGGCAGATTGGAGATGGTAATTCGGTGCGATTGTTATAAGACCCTTGGCTCGGTGGGACTGCATTGAATAGAAGGCCTATTCCTATGAACATGTCAGAGCTGTTGGAAGGTTTGTCTCTCTCCCACTATCTCATTCCTAATAGGGATTGGCATCTTAGTTTATTAGCTTTTTTTCTCCCTGATGAGGTGGTGCGATAAATTTCTGCTGTACCAATTCCTAGAAGCATCTGTTCTGATACTTTGACATGGGGGTCTTCTGTTCACTTTGACGATTAGGATGAAGGAAGTATACAGGGAGGTCTGCCAGCAGGAAGGTGGTCTGAATTTCTCTTGCGTATGGAAGCTTAAGGTCATTCATTCCCTGCATTCCGTTTTTTTTGTGGAAAGCTTATTGGAATATACTTCCGTGCAGAGAACGAACTTCTTGTCTCAAGGAATTTGCTCCCATTGTCTCAGTGTTTTTTTTATGTTTGTGAAGGGGTAGTGGAGGACATAGACCATGTTCTGGTGAAGTGCACAGTAGCTAATCAAGTGTGGATGGTTGGTCTTCCTGAACTCTTTGAGCTGGAGCTTTGGACTCTCCTCGGTATTGGGTGCTTACCCTATTGAGAGTATCTTACATTCTCTCTTCACCAGACAGATAGACAAATAAAATAGGCAATCCGATAGAAAGATTATGGCTTCCTTACTATCAGCAAGCTTCCACAGGCGATGAACTGCTTCTGACTTCTTCATTCGGTTTGTAGCCATACCGTATAGAGTGAAAAAAGCCTTTTTTTGAAGTAGCTAGATTCAAGCAAGCATCCTAGCAAAACGATCTTTTGACAATGGGCTCTGCCCAACACTGGGACTGACTGACTTTATACAGAGATAGAAAAGGCAGCAATCCAAGCTCTTTTTGAATCGGATATTGGATAGGCTAAGCTAGGTGTAGCCCGCTTTCTCTACGGTTTTGCTGAACTTGTCAAGCCCGGGGGGCCTTTAGGGAATTTTGGAGAATGATAGATTCTAGGATAACACTAAACTAAGGTTGAAAGGGATGGCATGGGTTAAGCATCTTACTTTGGACCTTCGCGCGAAGTTATTTAATAAGGGGCTTCTCCTACTAATTAATTGGAAATCCTTTTTACAAATCTCCTCCTCAGAGCGCCCTGTAACCTTACCTTTTCTGAATGGTACACTTTAAGACGTTCAGAATAGAAGAAGAGCAGTCGTCGATTGATTGAAAGTGGATTGACGGCATTCATCAGTTGATTGAAAATGGACTTTTCTTTTATGATCGAGCGAGGTCCCTTTTGGGCTTAAAAGTTTGAGCCGTGGAATCCCTTTTGTCTTGATTTAGGAGAATAGGCGCATTGATTAGGTTACGTGGTTTGAGCAATCTGCAGGAAGTTTCTTTTATATTTATTATATATACCATTCATATTCAAGTAAGACGGATAGGGCATATTTGACTAGGAAGCAAGCAAAGCAAGTCCCTCCATACCAGCTAGCAGTCTTGTTTAGGGAGTATCCTAAAAAACAGAGTAAGGTTCCCGGGTGCCTATGCGATTATTAAGGCAGGGTGCTACTGTACCAGTAGTAGAGTGGCTTGAATCAAATCGTTTGTCTAGAGAGGGTGTAGCGATAACCAAAGCTGACTGTACTAGAAACTTGAGATCCTGTATAGGCAACTGGCCTTAGAATAGTGTATTGAACTACAGGACAGGAACGACCCATAATCATTGGCGAAGAAGGCTTGGAAAAGGATAAAACATATTGAAGAGAAGCTTTAACAAAGGCCAATAGCCGATAGCTGATGTCACTAGCCTTAACTTCTTTATCTACTTGAAAGCTGATGAGAGTACGGCTTTCTTAAAGGAAGTGTCCGTCCCTATGATATTATATCATAGTAAAGAGCCCTTGGATTCGCCTTTTTCCGTAAGCCTAAAGGCAAGGGAAGCTCTTCGTCGAGCTTCTTATCCATTGAAAAAGACAGACTTCAACTTTCAGACTCAAACCTGCCCCTTTATTATTAAGTAAGATAGGTTGCTTGAGCCAATCCTTAAATCGTGGGGGGAAAAGGAAAAAAAGTGAGCCCACCCGACTAAAGGAACGGAGAAATTCTGAACTTCAATAATCGAAGAGTGGTCGTAGGTGAGCCCACCCGCGTATCAAAGAGAATGAGGTCTAGCACTCCGAAATACCATCGAGAAAGAGCAATAGAACAAGGTGAGAATAAGATCTCCAAAATGGGTAGGACAACCAAAGGCAATTCAATGGATAATCGGTATACTTAGTGCGTAGGCAGGCCCAACGGTATCCAATCAATGTAGTCGGCAGAACAAAGGAAACAGGAATGAGAGATAAGAAAGAAATCTAAGTACCGAGAGGAAAATAGAGCTCGAATCCATAGCATTCTCCACGCACCCACCATTCATTAGCAGCGACCTTACCACACATCATTACCACCAACCATTTCACTCGAATCTGTAGCTTTGCTACCTTCGCAACTAGAGGCAATGAAGATTGTATTCCTTTATTTATCTTTCTTGGCATCAATAACAAAAAGAACCATAGGTGCACCAACCAAGGCAGAGATTGGAGATACTACGATTGGAGTGCAGTGACCGTACCCGAGATAGATCTGAACCGACGGTTGCGGAGAATAGAATAGGTACAACGGAAAATCATGGGAATAACGAGAGGGTACGTAGGGAACATGGCTGACCAAGCTCCTTTTTCTAACGATTGCAAAAATTGGCCGGTGTTCTTCCCAACTGCTCCAATAAACGTGCCTACACCCCATTCCGTCTATAAAATGATATGATTGACCGATAGTACTTATTCAACCCGGCACTGAACTAAGGGTTTGATTTGCGACCTCCTGAACTGTTCGCATTGCTCTCTTCGGTTCAAGGCTATGATGAAAGTGCAGATCGCCTTCCTAACGTACTACTTACGGAATTTAGTCGATGCTAAACCTCTGTTCTAGCTGAGACTAACGGCACAGATTTCTAGTGCTCTAACAGAAACTGCCCTTAACGCGCAAATGAAAGCCCTCACAACACTCTTTACCTGCAACTGCTCCCGCTTATGGTAGTAGATAAAAAGGTGGTGGACATGTATCTGCAGCCTCTGCTGCTGGTAGATTGACAGTTTTATATGGACTCAGGCTGTAACTGAGGGTAGTGCTTTAGAATGCTACTCTATTCCTGGAATTAGCCATCCCCTTCTTTGACTATTCGACCTGCTCCTCGAAGCAAGGAAGGGAATGAAGATGGCATTGAATGCCCTTTCCGCAAGAAGGATAGGAGTTGGCTTACCGCATCTACCTTCTCATCGCGGGATAAGGGCTGGGGCGTTAACTTAAGTACTAAAGCTGCTGGAGCGGCAGCCTTCGTTGATTCCCCACGAAGGAATCGGAATATCGCTACTTCCCCTTACTGCCCTAAGCGGGGGAGATGGATTAAAAACCTTGTGTGAAGGAAAGGCTGTCAAAGTCGTTGACCATTAATCCGGTTGAAGGACAAATGGACAGTGAATCAACGGAATCGAGTTGTTCTAAGGATTCGGCAGTCGAGACATCTATATCTATGGAATTTCAAAATAGAGAAAAGGATCCGACCCGAGGACGAGCTCAAACCTTAGGGTTTGAAAAGAAGAAGTAAAGCTCTCGTTTACTTCAATCAAAAAAGGTAGGTCATAACACAGATTGAATTAGACCTTACTCAATCACTCATCGCTGGAAAAAGTAGAGCGATTTCCTCGAAAAAAAAGCACGAGCGAGATATTCTTCCTTAACAGGGATCTCAATTGCGGGAAGAAGTACAAAGGGCAAAGGCAGAAGTGGAAGGGTCAAACTCCTCTATCGGGGAAAGACAGGAAGGATAAAAGTGTAAAATCACTTGTTTGAAACATCTAAAAAATAGCCTTTGCTATTAGAAGTTGTATTTTCGGTGGTCAAAGGGAAGGAATCAGAAAAGAGGGAAGCGCTCTCAAGGTAGAATCAGTTCCAGGCAAGTATGTCCATTGAAAGGAAAGAGTCCCTAAACAGACAGGTTTTCAGCAAATAAGACGGGTCCTGGTCTTCGGCAACAAAAGAAGCCGAAGCGAGAGCTCGATCAAAGAACCTTTATAGATCCTCATCATCCTCAGGTTCTGGATACACAGCGAGAAGGGAATCTTCCTGTTCGAATGGAAGATTTTGGAAAGAGAGGGGAGAAATCAATCACATGCGTGAGCGGATCGAGCTATTATATAATAAGTAACGGCTGAAAAAGCTATTCTTGGTAGATCCACTTGTCAAGGCGCGGAAAGCCGTGTTCCTTCTCAGCTCACGCTTTCCTGATTGATTTGAAAGACCCTACACACCACCGTATCCTTGGCTTTCTTCCCACTTTAAAATAAAAGAACTGGCTATCATTCTTTCTATTCTATCTCCTCGCTTTAGGTCTTATGCTTCTTATTAAAGGGGTTATGCCACTCCGAGTCCATCAGTGTTGAAGGAATGGACAGAGGCAGGCAAAGAAAAAGTACTTATTTTACTACCGATAGAGAGCAGAGCTAGAGACAAGATGCCTAGGACCTGGAGGAGATCCATAAGAACCAAGTCGTGGAGAAGATAGCATCAAACTGGAGATAATAAACCTAACTCTCCGTGCTTTAATCGAGAATGGATACAGGGTCGTCGAGCGAAACCTTTATTAGGGGGTAGACCTACCTTGTTTTGTTGACTTATTGCTTTCCAGCAAAGCGTGCCGGCCCTATCTCTAAAGCACCAAACTTCCACATTTTAGGAGATGCCCTATCTTCCCTTAAAGAGCCAGCTTATTGAATAGAGCTGTCACTCCTTACCTTACCTAAGACCCCTTCGGGATATCTTTTGAAAACCTTTTCTCTGAAAAGAAAAGATGTTTGCGATCCCTTGCCCGCTCGATTAAAGAAAGTGGGATCTGGCCTTGCATTTTTTAGATAGGGCTCCCTCACGGCATTCTAGCTCTTGCATTTGAAAGTCGAATCAGGATTCCATCTAGAGAAAGGTTCCGAATGGAACTAGCGAATGTGTATGCCGAACGTAGGCAGGTATACCTGACCTTTGATATTAAGCTATGATCTCTCTTGAAGTTCCCACAAAGCGACTCTGAACCTAAGACCGGGTTGTGGGATTTGATATTATAAACTAAGAAAAACGCAATTTGATTTATTTTGATATCCCTATGATAGGAAATGAAAGAAAAGGTCGAGCTTAAGCCGATTCCATTGCGGAAAGAAAAGAGGCTCTCCCATTCCCACCTGATACGTCAAAAGCAATTGACTAATAAGGGGAACCTCGAATTCGATTGATTATGTCACTCCGCATTACTATAAAAGGGCAGCTGCTTTCTACTATACTAAAATGGGCTTTGGCACTCCTTCCGCTATTACTCGCAATAATAATAATAGTGAAAGGGCAGTCGAATTTGTGACTACGTCAAAGGCTCGTTTCACTCGAATTTAATGGCTGTAACTCCTACTTATTTATATTAATTAAAGCTTGCCCATGGCTGCTTTCTTCCCATTCTTTCTTCTTTCCACTAATCTAATGGTTTCATTCTCCCATCGAGAGGTTATTATACTAGCAAGAGTCCTATTCTTCTCCTCTCGATCCTACCTTGGGTTATGTTTGACAGGGATGGTCAGTGAACTTCTATTGGTTTCAAAGGAGGATAGAGATCCATTGGGGAAGGCTCGAAGGGTTATTCGATATCAAGGTTGACCCTCGACGCGCCGCAGCCACTATTTTGACTCCTTTTATGCAATTATGAACGAAACTTTCTCGATTCCAATGCAACTTATCCTTTTGGAGTTGACGTAACAAACTACGCGAGCCTCCCGATGAAGCCAACAGAAATCCTATCCGAATACTAAAAATAAAAGGCAATTTCATTATGGTGGTATACCAGCCGCCAGTTCTGGAACTTCCAGTTCCAATCGGAGCATATAGATCCGTAAATGGATTTGTATGTATAGCCACTTCAGTCGTGCTCCTCGTTTCTCGAATGGAAAAAAAGTATCTTCTTTCTGGGAACATGCTAAACCAGAAATTCTTATGTTCGTGATTCTTCATCCACCGATGCAGAAAATCTTCCAGTTTTCCATTCTCATATGAGGCAGGAAAGTTTATGGGCAACAGGTCGGCACGAAGTGATTCATCATGTTCAAACATGAACCTTTCGCTCGTTGGGGACGGTTTATAAATCATCAAATTCCCACAAATGGAATGAGAAGTGGGTCCATGTAAATGATCGAGACCTCGCAAACAACAACGTTCCTTCCCCATATGGAGTTCGGGACCCAAAGGCAATCGTTGAGTGAACTGTATCTTATTCGTATTAGTTGACCTAAGCCGCACCATTATTGCTGGGGTGGGGCTCGGCCTCCGAACCGTACGTGGGACGAGTTTCTGCCTCATACAGCTCGGGCCGAAGACCGGGGAAGTTGAGGAGAGATGGGGAGACCCAACTGCTGCCGGTCGGGACGGACAGGAAAGGGGGCGGGGATAAGCTTGTGAAGAAGCAAGCTTATTGCCCCACCCCCCAAAAACAAACCGACCCAGCAAGAAAACGTATCCGCAGGCGCAACAAAGCGCTCATCCCTTGCTTCGCGTTCTTTCTATTCCATCCCAGTCCATTCCGGGATAGTCGGCTAATATAATATGTGCAGTAGTCGTCGTCTGACCAATCGGCTCGGACACCAGACCGCTTGTGCCCGCCCATTCTGTCTCGCCCTAAATGGAATGGCTCTCTTAGTTACGCTGTGCCCCGACCCGAGTCCCCACGTCCGCTTTTATCCGCCCGCAACCCGGCCAACACAACATTAGGGCCGTCCCCCCCATTCTATGCTGACCCGGGCCGGGGCTCGCTTTTTGGGAAGCCCGTTCCCACCGCGCTCACGGCCCGGCTGGCCTGCCAGCGGTAGTGGGAATTCTCCCGTTCCCTGGTAAAAAAAGGTTGGTTGGATGCGGGATCTACTCCACGAGGAGCGGTACGGACGTAGATGATATCATCACGACCTCTCTTTGCGTACCGCTAGGGATGCTTAACGCCACTTCGCCAACTGGCATTACCTGCGCTTTCGTGTCTCTCAGTGTGGTCAGCACTGGGTGTTTCCGAGCAGCGAGGCTTACACCCATTCGCATTAATTCATCCAAAGTTCCTTACCCTTATGCACGAATTTTGGAATAAGCCATCTTCCTATCAAGGTTAAGGAGTCAACTGAGCATCTCAGCGGCGGGATTGAATACCCGGATCGAATCAGAGTTCACGCCGCCCGCCCTGAACAAATAGAATAGGAGGCGTGGGCCACAGGTCGCACATAAGCCATCGGGTCGCACGACAGAAGAACACCCAACATAAAGATGCACACTCCTCCATGTGAAATAGAAAGATTCATCTTCACTTTTTTGTAGTAGTCGTGACCAACAGCCATCAGCAGTCGCCCGGGGCACCTCATCTTGTCATTTTGTTGCTCATTCCCCTTAGGCCGAAGTGTTTGGCCTTTACTTCGGAGCGCCCGCTCACGCTTCGCTGACCTATCGCGTGGTAAAGAGAAGAGAGTACGAAAGAATTGTAAACAGAGCAGACCGCAGAAAGATTCTAAATATGACAAGTCCCCCATGGATTCGATAATAAGGAAATGAAGAACGGGAACGAAACGAAATAAAGCATTTCTAGCGGATGAGCTTCTCCCAATTTTGTCTGGTAATAGAATAGGGCGGCTTGCTTTGACCAACACTCCACTTTTTGCTCTGTCCATGGAGCGTATGAATTTCCTTAAATGTAGATAGACCAAAAAAGGGAATAAAGGGATAGGAATAGGAATTATAGTACCATTGGAAGAAGAGGCACCAGTGGGAACATCTCTACTGACGAACCATTTCAATAGTACGGGTGCTGCCGTGCCACGGGGCACGACCATGGAAGTAATGAAAAAGAAGAAGTTCTGTAGTTGGACCATCTGCTCTATCCGTTCGATTTGAGCTTCTCCAGAGAAGATGAGACGCTAAAAATGCAAGTGTTCGCAACGCATACCGAAAAAGGGTACCTATGTTGCCGACCATTAATGACTAGTTCGAAGACCAGGAGCAGGGGCACGTGCCAAGAAAGATTTGTTACTTTCCCTATGGTTTTCGAACGTTTTCAATAAAACCTTCTCGTAGAAGTATTTTCACAAAGTTTTCGGTAATATTAGTAGATGCTATTCGAACCCTTCCTTTTATTAAGATTCGAATTATTATTCTTTTTTTTTTCATGTCAGACACAATCTACTAATTGATCTATATTCTGATACCCTACTTACTAGATCATAGTCTTCTACTACTAGTATTTAGAATACCTCAGGAGCTCATGAGACTCTTTTAGTGAAATTCATAAGTCTCAATTCCCGAGCGATCGCACCAAAAACTCGAGTTCCTTTTGGATTTCCTTCTTGATCAATGACAACCGTCATCATATCGTATTATCATACCGTTGTCACGTTTGAGTTCTTTACATGTACGTACAATTACAGCTCGTCTTACTTCTGTCTGATCTTTCTAGAGGCATTTATTTTGGGCACTGCTTCTTTGATTACAGCAACAATAACGTCACCAATATGAGCATATCAGTGATTACCAGCTCCTAAGATTCGAATACATATCAATTCGATAGCCCCACTCCGTTGTTATCCGCTACATTCTAAAGGGTCTGAGTGAGATGGATCTTGGAAGTCTGGTTTTTGATTGGATAGTGATCTCGCGCACGAGTGGTTGATCTTCGCGGGCCGTGAATGGCCATGGAAAGGAGTATTGATGTCAATATGTTCGATCGAGAAGATTGGACGATGAAAGACGGATCCTTTGTGGTTTGAATAATAGGCTGTGGTCTCGATATTGGGCTATGGGCTGATTGCTTTCTGTATGAGCCTCTTGTGATTGGGCTCTCGTGGGCGGATTACCCGATGTGTACTCATCTTCCAACAAAGAGGAGAGGACAGGGCTACTGCTGGTCCTCGCATGAGAGCTCCTCTGTGTCTTTCCGGAAATTACTTCGACTCGCAAAGGTGAAACCAGAGGAGATTCAGAGGTCCAGTTGAGAACAGCAAGCGTACAATCAATCGGTGTATGGAAGTTCGGTGAAGCTATATGAAAACAGAAGATTGAGGGGCACAATCAGTTCTGGCTGAGACCCGCTATTGGAAGGAAGAAGGAAGTCTACGAAGCGCCAATTCTAAGTAAGTTCGGGTCCAATTTGGTTATCCCATTTTTCTAGCAACCGCTTTGAAATTCTCACTCTTGTGCTTCGAGCTCTTTCCAAAAACAAAACCGCCCAACATCGATCCGATTGAACTTCTGACTCCTCGCTCTTCGCCCCTGCCCCTCCACCCAAACCTCCTGATCCCCAGACCAACCGGCGACGGAACCCTCAACAGCAGGCGGAGTTATATATTAGGAACCCCGTCCAATGGAGCACCCTTTTTGGTAATGGAGCTATGGGCGACATTGAGAGAAAACTCGACTACTTTTCACCTTAAACTAGGGCTGATAAGATCGTGGCCGTCTGCCCGGAAGAAGAGCTCGTGGAGAACGAAAAAAGTTGGAAGAAGACCCTCTAAGGGTATACTATTTATTCGGAGAGGCCCGCCTTTCGAATATCTCAATAAAGACCTCCCTAAGATCTGGGAACCCAGAGGGGCTCTTGAGATCATTTCATAAATGCATTTTTTCCTCTTTCAATTCCTGCTGGGGGAAAATGGCTCCAAAGTGTTCAAAGGCGGACCTTGGCTTATTGGTGGTCGGGTTTTCATCCTGCAAAAATGGGAAAGAGGATTGGATGTCCGTAAAGACCTCTTGCAGAGCGTCCCTATGAGGGTACGGTTCCCTCAGCTCGGGCTCCACCTCTGGTCATCCAATATTATAGGAAGGATTGCTAGTACTATAGGTAAGCCACTTTATATGGAGAAGCAGACTTATACCAAATCCCCTCTCGTGTTTGCCAGGGTCTGTATTGAAGTTAATATTAATAGAGCAAAGAAGCTGCCTTCGAAGGTTTGGATCGACGTCGGAAATGGAAGCCTTGAGGAAGAATGTGTCGAATACGAATGGAACTTTCCAACCTTCGATAAAAGGTCCCATCCTCGGGAAATTATTCTTTTTGCATTTTCCCATCGGCCTAGAATTGCCTTTCCTTCTCCTTTTTCTTTTCGTATCATTATTATTACTTTGGTTTCTTAATAGGGGGATGATTCATCGTGTAACCCGTTCCCCCAACGAATTGCATTTTCTTTTTCTTTGATTTTTGTTTACCCTTCGTTTTGAAACTTTTTTCTTAGATGCCGGAGAGAAAGTTTTACCAAATCCTGCAGGGGGTCAGGCTCAACCCGCAGACGCACCGCCAGTTCTGCCAGATCCAGCAGGGGATCAGGCTCAACCCGCGGATGCGCCCCCCGCTCTGCCTGCTCCACCAGTTGAAGTCCCTGCCATTTTGAACCCGCCCCAGGTTCCGTCATCCTTGGATCCAGGCAGAAGGCCGGAGGATCGAGTGCAAGATGGCGCAGAGGCAGCAGCCATGGGGGCTGCCAAGGGCTGTTGCTCGTCTTTTGTCGAGTGTCTCTGCACCATGTGGTGCGATAGCTTTTAGCAGGGCGCAAATGTAGGAAGGCTCTTCTGAACAGCGTCCCTTTCACTTCATGTGAAAGTAGCACAAATTAGAGAAATAAGAATAAGAATAAGAAAGAGGTAATGTTACCGTGTTGTCGGCTTTGTATGTAAAGCCTCCTGATCCGGAGAAACTCGATAGATTCGAAAACTACGAATCGATAGCCCCGGAAAACTCAGTTTTGAACTCGTACTTGATTGGAAAGAATTTGGACCTGGGGACCCTGGATCTATCGGCCTGTCATACTCATTTTCCTATGTGAGGACCCGGTATTTCAGCTCACGCTTGAGTGCTTGCCTGTTTTTCCTTCAATTCTTATTCGGGATTGCCCCTATTTAAAAGTGGCACCCCGTCTCCATTCACCAACAAACTAACTATTGAGTAGAGTCAAGAAGGGACGCGGAGCCAAGGCCTATTTCAGTTCAAAATAAGTAGTCTTGTCTTCGATCGACAACTTGCATTCTGCGATTCTTCAAAAGTCCTACTTAGCTCAGTTGGTTTGGTCTTATACTCGAAAGCCTTTGCCCTTTAGGTTGTTTTGAAGGCGTAGTGCCAGCGTCAGCTAGGAGCTACCATTCAGTGTGGAATATTTCCTCGGCCATCCCGCACGCACTCATGTCGAGAAAGGGAAAAGGAAACAAGAGATCTATTAGCGTATGTAGACGTAGACCCGAGCTCTCTCCTAACATAAAAAACCCGCCTTCTGCCCTGGAAGGGAAGAGTTCCTATCTTTACCTTGGGAAGAGAATGCAATGAAAAACAACTTACTAGTGAATAGAAAGAAGTAGAAACTGCTCCGCATGCCGTCCCTTCCTCAAGCAAACAACGCGAGACTTAGTTAACGAAACAGGAACTCCATCCCTTGACACTAATTTCTGATACAGAAGTAGAATCGAAAAAAAGCATTCAATATTGAGAAAATGTTGCGTAACTGCCCTTGCCTCAAGGTCTTGAGAAACCAGAAACTAGTGTTCGATGGCCCAACAAATCCTATTGGTTTTCGCAGGGGATGTCATTTTTACAAGCTTTCGCATGCTGAGCGTGACTATGGATTTTATATAGTTATGGAATAACCTTCTTATCCGCTAGTTCTTCGGCCAAAGACTCCTGATATCGCTTGTTGGGCCCTTGATTCCGAAGTACCAGTACCGAAGGCAGACTTGAATGCATTAGGTTGGGAAGCGGCCTAGAAGGTGCTTAAAGATAGGTGACAGTTGTGAAAACCAAGTTTAGTCGACTTGTCGGCAGCAACTGACCTTTCTTTCATCAAAAGTAGGAATGAAAGTTGGAATGCAGATAAGGAAATCTCTTTTCTTCTCTTCTACTCGGCTACGGACCTTCTAAAAGGAGAAGCAATAAATACAAAAGTGCTAGGTTTGGATTTGAGTGAGATCCCGGATCGGTAGCTTCAGATATCCCCTCAGACTGGAATGAGAATTTCGATAGATTTATTTGCTTTAAAGCATAGTTGCAGGTAGGTTATGCTCCTTTGCTTCATCCCTATAGTCTAAGGATTGCCAATCAAACAGTAGCAGTAGACTAGCCATATTCATCTTCTACAGTCTCCTGTTTCCCCCTATTTGAAATGGTCAGCCTGCGCAGCAGAAAAAAAGGCGCTCTAATCGTACTCGAGCCCTTAATCCCCCAATAGGGCTTACTTACCCGAGTCAATTCTTTCCTTCCTGTGCGAAAGCAAGGCCTCTTTCTCGACTTAACTTGAATGCCATTTACTGAGCTATCTTCTTTTTTCTTCTTCTGGCGAAAGCACATTTTATTATTTTACGGAAGCAAGACGAAAGGTCATTTCGCCAATCTGGGGAATAACAGTGAAAGCAATCGATCGGAGAAGCCCCCCCTAGTATTGAGAATGAAAAAGTGGATTCATTCCCCAGGCGTGTGTGTGTGCTTTCCACGGGCCTGATCTCGATTTCTTCTTAAGCTGTTATGTCCTCCGAAGTGAAGTGGATTGGTCGGAAGCTAGACTCCAACAGCATCGATACTCAAATAACCGGCTCTGATACATGGCTTAGAACCTTCAATCTTTAGCCATTATTCCCAGGGCGAAGACCAAGAGCTGGAGATAAGAACGGAAGAGGAGAAGGATCGGACTGATCGATTGGAATAATTGGTCAAAGCCTTAATGCATATGCTCGGGTCATGCCTTATGGTTTACCTGGGGCCGGGCTGATGGATCGCATGCTTATAGGATTTGTTGATAGCATGGCTTGCCTCACTACATAAATGGTTGATGGATTCAGGTTAGCCGCATACTAAGGTTAGCTGGAACAAGAAGCGGCGAGTGGTCAAACAAGTTCTGTCGAAAAAGATAGCTCGGATTCGATCGCTACCTTCGTGGCACAAGCACGAACTCTAAACTTCTTTGCTTCTGGTAAATAAAAAGAAGGAAAACTAAGCCATTATTTAGAAGTCAACTCTGCCAAGGGCAGCTAAAACATGACTCCAACTACGACAAACCTAAGACCAGCTTTTCTTACTTCGTCCGGAGCCATTTTCTTTTCCTTCGAACCGTCTCCAGAACCAGAGCCCCAATCCTTTGCTCCCGCTCGCGCATTCCCTTTGTTCTAAACCAATCCGGAATCGAATTGCATTCTGTACAAAAAAAATAGACTAGCTTTTCCACTTGGATCTCGTCTTGCTTGCTGGGAGAGAGGAGAAGCTCCCGGACCACCTTTTCAAGCCAGATAGCTAGCGATCACTCTGCAATGATACCGGCGGACGAAGTACCTATCCCTTACGGGAATCGAACCCGTGTCTTCGACATGAAAAGCCGATATCCTAACCTCTGGATGAAAGGGACCACACTAGAGCACTGAACATTTGTTTAATCTCCTAAAGTGGTGTTGCTACCTCGATCTGTCCATGCGTGGATTCGCTGGCTCTGTTTGAAGCTTCGAACCTGTACTGAGCTTTCTTCCTTCGTATCGTATTTCAGCGGATCGGGTAGTTCCGGTTGCAGTCCCAGGGCTTTCAATTACTACTACTTACGATGTTTTTCGTTCTATTGAAATCCTGCGTCGAGCCGATGTTTCATTGATCGATACCGGGCACATCCATCACATCAACTATTGAACTTTTCATACGCATTTCTTTGATTGTTTTCAGCCACGGAGAAAAGAGAAAGGGCGGTCATCTGGTTCTCCAGCAGAAAGAAAGGGTGCGTATGCTCAGGATAACTTCTTTCAAGTCCTAGAATGTGGGTCAGCGTAAAGAGGAAAAGCATGGGGCTGCATCAAGAATAGTAAGTAGGATTTTCGCTAGCCGGGGCTTTACACCACCGAGTTTGACATGAGCTTATTCCTGCACTCCCTTGCTCCACCCATCCAGAGCACAAGGATGCCGCATCCAAAGCAGCATTGTAAGATAGATTGGATCCAGCTGCTGCTTCCACTGCTGTATTGTTGTATTCTGCTGGGATGTGCAGAGACCGAAAGCTAAGCTTTTATAAGCTATTAAGGGAGACACTTTACTGTCATCTGACTTGGGATGGAGCCCTTCAGGCGACTTATTCCATCCATCTTGCTCTCGTAAAAGGAATGCTTGCCATAGCCCTGCTCTAGTGCAGGTTTGCTTTACCACTTCGCCTGACTCAGAAAGGAATTTAATGATCTCACAATTCTATATAAACGGAGAAACTTCACTCTCAACCTGTTCTTTCACCGGCTGCTCCATAACCAGCTTCAACTCATGCCCTTGGTGAAGTGAATGCCACTGAAAGACTCTCTACTGAGACAAAAGGAGGGGCTGTCAAAACGGATGAAACCAGCTCTGGATTATGATAAGTGGGCTACTCTGAAGGTCTACCGTTGGCAGTGACTGCTTTGCTAATCTCTTCAACTGTCTCTTTACGTCAATTTAGATCGCTTTGCTGAGACTTTGCTGGGTCGTTGATCGGTCATACTAAATAGGGAAGTTTTGGTGGCATTCTCTTTTTACTCACCTCAAGCGATAGTAGTTACCTAGGATTTAGGCCTCTGTGAATTAAGTTTTTGCTGCTCCTGCAGGTCTGTCTTCGTTATGATGCTGCAATGCATGATGGTACGATCTCTGATACCTCCCTCTTTCTTTTATTTGAGTGCATCATATTTCACTAGGGTCTCTTCCAATACTAGCCGTATCGATCACCAGGCTCATATTCTTTAAACGGAACACATAGTTCTTTTCCTTTAGCAGCTACTGGCGTAGCTTTTCACTCGCTATACCAATCTGGCCCAACAAGAGATAGAAAGGAAAGCGCATAGTCAATTGGTACAGCTGAGGACAAACTTCCTTCTTTCCCCGCCGGCTTATGATGATTTCCATTTAAAGTGTTCAAGGTTGTGTAATGTTTCTTCTCGTACCTGCAATAAAAAGGATGCACAGGAGCTTGAAACGAACTATTCCGCGAAGAGAAGAGCCCAGCTTGTAGCTGTAGAATAGGAAACGCTGGCTATAGCGCCTTCTAGAAAGTACTCTATAAAAAGGAAGAGGTCACTATCGCTTTTCCCCTAAAGACAGTGTTTCTTCAAAAGAATTCCCTGCCTCATCAGGGTCTTGCTTCGATAAAGGTTTCGCTTCTCTTGGCCCCAAGTACCACAAGCCAGCCTTTTTACCATGAATATATTATGAATGACTTCCTTTGCCGGATTGGTGAATGGAAAAGATCATCAGTCAACAAGGGCAGACGTTAGGTACTCTTTTCCTGTAGTAAAGGTCATTTGCACAGCCGTTTTATCACTCCCTGCTGCATCATTTCTATATATGTGACATGTAAGCTCATCTCGCCGATACTACTATAAGATTTTTACTGACCCCGTTCTTTATCCCGACTGGACCACGCCTTTCACCTTTCTTTGTAAAACAAACCCAATATCTTGACCGGAACCATGTTCAGTGCTGCAAAAGCAGCCCCCTAGAATCTTCGGCTCCTCGTTTTTATTCAATTATGAAATGACTTATTTTAATGGAGATTTATTGCATCATTCAAGTAAATGCAAATTAAGATCGTAAAAACATGAGCTTGTGATATAGCTACACCTAATTCCAGACCGGTTAATGCTAGAACTATAAATAAGGGACCAAGATCTCCTATGAAATAGAAAATATTATTCAGAAATAGCATAGTCCAAGCAAACCCACTTAAAATCTTTACTAAACTATGACCGGCCATCATATTAGCAAATAAACGTATTCCTGAGCTTAATGCGCGAAAACAATAAGAAATTAGCTCAAGGAGTACTAAGAAAGGTGCTAACGGCAGTGGGACTCCCGCAGGTAATAAGAAGCTCAAAAAATGAAGCCCATGTCTTTGGAATCCAACGATCGTAATGCCTATAAAAATGGAAAATGAAAGAGCCAAAGTAATGAGAAAATGACTTGTCACTGTGAAGCTAAAGGGTATCATACCCTGGGGATTACGAAATAACGAAAAAGTAAAAGTGACCGAGATGCAAGGGAAAAACTTTTGTTTCATATTTCCACCTATTTGTTCGTTTACCAGGTTCAGCACGAAATCATAAATTTGCTCTACCAAGGATTGCCATGCATTTGGCACTAACTTTCCACCTCCTTTTTTCGTAACTAAAAAAAACCCAACTACGACGAAAACGACAGTGAGCAGCGTAGACAAGGATTGATTTGTGAATGAGATATAAAAGTTGCCTATATGAAAATCAATTATTGGGTGAATAGCAAATTGATCCAGGGGGCTCTCTAGACCCCCGTTTTCTCCGTTAGGAACAGGGGGCAATTCCAATAAAGATGGAGTTTCGAGTCCCTCTAAAATAGGAGAGGAAGGACTATCCACTGGCACAGGAGAATTCTCTGAGATTTCTGCTGCCCAGAACTCCCTGACTACAGGCAATACTCCATCAAACCAGGTGTGGCTGTCGAAAGAGAAAAAGAAACAATCTGCGAAGCTCTCGGTAAGACTTACCACATCATCGTAACCGAAAAATTGGTCAGAAAAACAAGTAAGATCATAGGCTTCGGGCAGCCTCGTATGGGACTCCGTAAACATCGAATCTAGTAGGTTTACTACCTCGGAATAAACTTGTTCCCTATTATTAATATTGATCCCGAACATAACGAAAAGCGCTTTAGTCCTATTTACAGCCTCCACTAAATTATCTGGCTCAATTCCTCTCAAAAGACTTTCCAAAACGTCTGAATCTAAGACCCACTCCCGCTGGCTCTGGCTGATGTAATTTTCTATGTACGAAGGAACGTTGGAGCCGATCGGAGTGCGCAGCGACAACTCCAAATTTACTATTCTTCCTCTTTCGTTCATCATATCCGTGAAACTCAATCTCAATCAGCTCTGCTCGCTCACTTGTGAAAGGAGACTGTGACGTCGGCGTTGGTTTTTCCAACGAAAAACAAGAACATTCTTTCATGAACAAAATGCTACTTCATACACTGGATTTCCCATCTACGAAGGCCAATGAGACTACTACTACTATACGCGTTTTCTGAGGAGCAACAACGGAAGGCACTAAAAAGAAAGAAACAGCCTTGACTTATTCCTATCTTCGGTAGACTGAACACCGACACAATCTCGATTTGACAATTGCAGAAATGGAAGAATTTACTGTTTTATGCAATGAGACCGTTCATCTTACTACAGCAGAGAGGCTACCAGGACACGACCTTTCGCACAATGGAAATGGTACTACTGTGTCCCTAAGGGCCCGTCTTCCTTTTCAGAGAGAACTTAATCAGAACATCTTTCTCTATGATAATTGGAGAGTAAAAAGGGAACCAAAAACATTGATTTTTTGTGATAGCGATGATGAATCGAGCCGCATCACATCAACTATACAACTTCACATACGCGTTTTCTTGTTGCATTCCATTGTTTCAACCCTTCCCGGTAAAATGCAAGTATCCGCTGATACCGGATCGGATCACGAAGAAACGGGAACAGCTTTCGCACTAGCAGAATGGGTACCACCGTCAAAACGGATTGAGAGGCCAGTTTAGTGAAACGAGAAGGCATGTTTGGCTGCCTTCGAAGGTAAGGTAAGGTGATCTATCATGAGTGGGTCTAACGGGCTTTGTAGGGAGCAACACAACTTATCTTCTTCCCTCTCTAGAAAAGCCCCAACTCTTGGTTTTCGCTCGCAACACAACAGTTCGTTCGATCTATTAACTTAGTGAACATCACTTTTTATGTTATGTATTCGTGCCTATTTTCGAAGAGAAGGTACTGGGTAGCGATTACCAGTTTCTGTTGTAGACAAAGAAATCCATGACCAGTCGAAACTTCCATAAGAAAGACCTGCAAACCCTCGTGTTGATTGTACCAATCCCATCTCTCTGAGTCTGCGAATCTACTCTATTGTCCTTTCATCGGGCTTCGCTCGACTTGTTCTTTCGTCCGTTCTCGAGCTCCGGAATGAACAATTAGCCTGTGGTATGATCTATCGTCAACCTATTGAAAAGCGGGTTTTAGCCTCGATTACATAGCCATAGAATCAAACAGTGGTTGCGATGAACCAAGCAATGCTGTCTAAGGACCCTGCTCTCAATAACTGCAAGCTGTCGCTTACTTGCCCCGCTCCGATTTGAATCTATGATCTTAACTTTCTTGGACAGATAGGCGTGCTTCCTGATGAAATGAATGGATATCTGATGCTGCATTCCCAGCTCTCGAATCAAGCTCTTCGGCGATCCTTGAAAACAGCAATTAGTCTTTAGGCACTTCCTTACTTGTGAATTCGTACCTGTAATCTTCACTTCCTAGGGTAGATAGACATACTTCCTGCTAAGATGGATGGCTTTCTTTGTTGCACCTCCACTTGAAAGACGGCTGTCAACTTCAACTCTTTGAGGGATTTGCTTTCTCCTGACCCTCAATCCAAAAGGTTTGGCGTTGCAGTTGATACTTTCGATAGCTTTGATCCTCTCTTGCACGATACTTTCCAGAAAAGAAAACCCAAGTTTATGATGCCTCACATGGTCTGGTATCCCCCAACTCTACTCAAGGTGGTTAAGAAGCAAGGCATTCAAGTCCAAGAAATTGAGAGCGCGGTGACTACCTGACGAACCCGAAGTTGACTAAAAAGAAGGGGCAATTGTAAATGTCTCACCTCAGGAGCAGAAAGCATACTATGGTGGAAGATCCCATTGAGTTCATTATTGAAGATCTGACCGTCGCTACGAGACTTCAGTTCTAAAACAGCCTGGACGAGGCTCTACCTAATTGCTAGAAAGTAAGAAAGTATAGGGTCCAAATTGGATAAAGAAGCACTACGCTTTGCAAGGGCGCCAACCACTAGGTTGTAACGACCAGAACAAGATTAAGTTTGTGTTAAGTCCATTGGGCATGGGTATCCTCCTTACTAAAACGATTCAAATCCGTAAGTTCCGCCCTAAGGTGACCAATCTTTTTGATTCTTTCTCAACTGCCTAGTATGTTGTTTCAAGAACACTGGACTGTAACTCTATTGGCGAGAGAAGAGGAGGACTTATAAGCAGCTTTCCTCCCCAACCACATTAAGCATTTTGATTCCCTTTTAGATTCCAGTGAACGAGAAAGTTTTTGTGACCCTAGGTCTAATTCCGAAGCTGAAGCGGTGGATTCACGAGCCCAATGAGTTGGTCAACGGGATTCGCTTTCAGATTGATCCCCAGTTGAAGGAGGGTCAGAACCCAGAGATAAGAGTTGTTGTAGATAGAGGGATGAGCCTGTCGAATAACAAGAATAAGTCCTCGCATTTCTACTATGAAAGGGAATAAGACTGCTCCTTTGCAGCTTCTCTAACACTTTGTTCTGGTTGATTCACATATATTTTTTATAAGCTGGTTAGGAAGACTCTGTCGATGACCGGTAGTTAGACCCATAACTTTGCTTTAGTACCCTTCTTTTTAAGACATGCTGTGACACAAGGGCGGGCTTAGGTGTCTCTGAGGACAAGATATGCGACAGCTTCCAAATGATGTATTGAAGGAAAAAGCCAAAAAGTGGGATCTCGGGAACAGCCATCTCAAAAGAAGTAAGTTCTTGATCATTTCCATGGGAATGTGATTTTAGCGGTTACGAACTTGAACTTGGCAGTAGCCACGAACTCTACTATTTGACTTATAATACGCGTTTTAGAAATCTCCTTTGGATAACTTATATGTAAGCATAATGGCAGAAAACGTACCCCTCATAGGTAGCTTTATGACTACCACTTTAGCCCTTCGCCTGCCTGGCTTATTGGAAGAACCGAGCTGCGTTCATCACACATCACAATCTCGATCTGAAACAGACACAACATGTTTCATTCCTTTCGTCTGGCGGCGAATCCTGGTTATTTCTATTCATTCAATGCACAGGAGTGTAAGGTCATACTTTTTTTCTTCTCTTGTTGAAGGATTGTTTCACTCATTTGGCTCATGATCCATTCACTTTACTAGCAGTTCTTGACGGGTTTCAACGTCCTATCCACCGAAGCTACAATCCCTACTTGAGCTCAGTAACCTAATAGGAATGGCTAACATTCTAGTAGTGCTCTACCCATGGAAATGCAAAGTATCCGCCCTAGGCATACTCAAAGTTATCAACCAAATCGACCAAGTAGGCTTGGGAATCCTTATCATGGGCCCGCGCCTTCGCCATCTTCATCCTTCAAAGGGTTAGAAAAGTACAGAATAGCTCAGTCTTTCTCACGACGTGGGCTTGAGCCGCAGTCTCACCACCATAGTCTCCTGAGCCCGAAGCGGCTCATCTTGGCGATAGAAACAATCTCGTTAGTCCTTTGCAAATTAGCAAGGCAAGCATCCTCCGTCTTTCCTCTAAAAAAAAAAGAAAGAACTATGTCCAAAGCTGGTTCAGGATCTGCTACTTCATCTTACGACTATTATTGGGCATAGCTCAACACGTTATCCGCTAAGAAACGCAGACCTCATCGCGGTTGAAAGTAAAGCACAGAAAGTAGCAAACAAAGTAGTCTATCTCGCCAGTCGAATCCTGCCCAGGAACAACAACAGCCTTAAGCACAGCTTTTGGAGCTTGCTTCGAGCAACAAGAACGTCGGGAAATGAGTCAACTGCGGGAGCATCGAGAGCACGCTTTGTTCAATCTGATTACCTCACAACTACTTCCATACTTTGTTTATCCCTATTGGCCCGCTCTGGCTAACTCAAAACTCGCTCATAATAGCGGAAAGAGGGCCGCGCCCGGTTCCAAGGACAACAGATCCTATGTCTTCTTATACATCAATTATGCCAATTCGGGAGCTTCATCGTTTGTATCGTTCACTCCCAGTGCGACTATGAGTCTTCCTTTTCTAGCCGAAGAAAACTATCATAATGCTGTGTTATCCGGTCGAGGAAAGGTTTCAACCATTTTAGAGCTAGGCGGGGTCTCTCAGATGCAGACTAACCCATTTCGACGTGAAGCATCGGCTTGTGATCCTAAATCTAGTGATTGATTATTGACTTGTCAAGGCAGTCTTCTCAAAGAGACATAGATGCGAATCCGCCGGAGATAAAGGAGTTAGGTGAGGCAACATCCCCTGTGCCCGGTACACCAGTAGAAGGAACTTCAAAAGCAAGAAAAGTATGATCTCGTTGTCGCTTTCTCTTTGCTCTAAGTTTACTTACCCGAGGATGTTTGTTCATCTTCGCCATAACGTGTTTCTATGGCCAGGTAATCTAAAGGTAGAGACCCAGAGATTGCTTCTGTGTCAGCTTCTGCGCCAACGTCGTCTTGGGATTCTGTCCCTAATGCATTAGATTCCACAGGTAAACCCGACTCAGGTGATTCCGCTAATAACTCTTCCATTCGAGGGCTATTGGGGGAAATAGCTATATTCATAAGAACTCCAATGAAATAGACTTGATGAACTACCTGTATCGGGGGAAGCTGCTCATGCTGTTGCGAGCACAATTGATTGAGAAACGCATACTAAAGGTAATGCAAAAGTGCGTATGAAAAGTTTGATAGCTCTTGTAGCCGTCGTTGTTACCGGACTTTCTTGATTTGGAAGTAGGATATGGAGCTCCACCAACCTTCGAGAGGAAGGGGTGACTCATTCTTTCTTTGATAGGATTATTCCTGAGTGCCCGCATACGAGTATTGAACTGAATGTCTTTTGCATAACCAATTTCTGGTGCACTTGGGGAAGCCTCCGTAAACATGTGGTAGAATTGATTCAAGTAGGACATGCATGTTCCGATGACCAGTGAATGGATAGAAGGAGAGCCTTTAGGCGTTGTCCGAATGGTTTGAAAGGAATCAATGTATTTGCGCTTGGCTGTTGCCTAACTTTCGGGTAGGATGAAAGAATCCTATCTCCTGTTGTTCTGGTCGAGTAAGGTTGAGTCTCCCCTATTTAGTAAGTATGCGAGAGTAAAATCATGATGCAAATCACTAGGTTTAGTGGCCCCTATCATTAAGGGCGTGACGAAGCTATCGAAATGAAACGTTGATGCAGTTATTCTTAAGATAAAGATGGGTATCCATGCCTCTTAGTTCCGGGGAGATACTGGTTATGCCAGTGTGGACAAGTTCAAATGGAGCAAACCCGCAAGAGCATGGAGCATAGGATTTGAATTAGCCCAGATAGGGAGGCGCGGGCGAGCAACTAAAGCCGACTTCCTTCCTCTGATTGGAATTGGTTGAAAGGAAACCGGAACTGGAAGATTGACTCGGGGAAACAGGAAATCCTTAATGCCGTGGGAAATCCATTGAGTATCCAAGGAAAAGGCAAGCTCAAGGTATTCTCCCCAATCTTTCCCTTTCGGTCAGACAGCACTGGTCAATAGGATCGGGTGGGCTGGGCACATAGCCGGAGATAAGAAATGGCAACAAGGCTCAACAGAGCAGAGAGACAAGAATAGCCATATTACGATATGCCAATCGTCAGAACAATCAGAAGGTTAGTTTGTTTGCTGATCTTGTTATTGAATGATCACACGACAGCGAATCTTCCTGAATTGCTTCCTATGCAGACTCCAAAGCACTTCTTATTTGAAAGCCCCTCAACTTATTGGAAAGCTGAGGTCATCATATCTAGAAATGAAATTCAAGAACCAAACCTTTTCCACCAGCTTAAGATAAGAGCGATTCACAACTGTGATTAGGATAAGGACAAGTAAACACGTCAATTGTCTCAACAATAGAAAGTGTTTGGGTGGGCCGCCTACTGTTAGTCCAACGCCAGTTGACAAGAAATCAGTTGGTTTGGTTTAGAATGACTACTTTGTACATAATTTAAAGCGTCAAAGCTGCATGCAGTCGGGCAATGTTAAGTACCTGCCAATGCGGAATGATACGGCCTGGCGGCGCTCACCTGAGACCTAAACTTATTTACGGGCTGAAGCAAGAAAAGCATGACCAATTGAGTAAGGCAAGCCGCCTTCCTTCCTCCTTCTATGAACTGAAGCTCAAAGCCCATGAAAGGGACCAGGTCGCGTCAATCTCCGCGGGGGGCTAGTCTCGATAGTGCTTTGCCTTTAAAAGACAGGGACCACAGTACTTTTCATAATTGGGAAAGTCATCAAACTTTCTATATAAGATTCTTGTAAAGTGCTAGGGGAGAGGTAGGATAATTGACTCGATCTGCTGACCCGCTTTCTTTCCATCAACTTCATGCAGAGGTGTTTTTCTTTGCCTTCATTCACATCTTCCTTTTGGCGTTCTCTGCCTTGCTATCTCAGAATCTGTGGGTATATCAATCTTGTCACCTTCCTCTTCAGGACTATCAGGCACTAGCTGTTCAGAGTTCTGTGACACATTAATCACTTCATCAACAGAGGCTTGAGATAGTGCCAGGTTGGGATTGAGAATCCTCATTCAAGTCAGCAAAGCTGTCTAACTCAGTATTGGGTGTGAACACCTGCTTGTCTGGTTGAATCTCATCATGAACCTGAGACTGAATATTTATAGTAGAAACTAACTCTGAGACATTAGGTTAGGGTGAGACAAGGGGAGCATCATGTGAACCATTTGCTTAGCAGTGAGCACTGATTCACTCTGCAGAATAGAAGCTAACCCAACAGTGATACCTCTAAAATCCACAAATCTTCTCTGCACTTCTTGATATAACCCAAACCTACTGAGAGTTTTATGCTGAGTGCCAGGAGGGGGCAGATAGGGAACCACGCATGAGGCTAGCAAAGCCAGGATCATGAGAAGAATGATTTTGAGATAGTGCAGGATCTCCACCATCATCTTTATCAGTGTTGCCATCTTTAGCTTTGTCAGCATTGGGAGCACCATCATTGTTCTTATCATCCTTGCTCTTGTCATCTTTGTCTTTGTCTTTATCTTTATCCTTATCTTTGCTGTTATCACTAGGAGCAGGATCAGCAGGAGAGGTGCCTCCGAGAGTGGCTTCAATCTTACTTATCCTAACTGAGTTCATTTTTCCAATAGATGATAGCTTATCTAATTTATTGCTCAGAGTAGCAGATTGGTTGGCTATGTGCTTCATGGCATCAGGAAATGTTTTGTTGATTAAGATCTTAATAAGCTTGTAGGTTCCTGAGCTGCCACTTTCCTCACTATCTGAACTGCTACTTTCAGCTTCTGTTGATGCTTAGGATGTTGCCGTTGTTGCTGTTGCTGTCTCTGCTGGCACTGAGGCTTCAGCTGGTTCCTGAGGAGAGACAGTAGAGGTTGTCTTTCTTTTCCTGAGAGGAGAAGAGTGTGTTGAGGTTTGTTTATCTCCTTAAGGCTGGTATGATGGATGAGCTACTAACTTGAGATCATCAGTACTCATTTGCGCCTTATCAAGAATTCATTTCATAAGATATGGGGCAAAGTACAGATTCTTCACAATGTCCCTCTTGCAGTCATCCATTTCTCTGAAGATGAAGTTTACAACATCAAACTCCTGACCCTTCATAATGAAATCCATTACATGCCATCCAAACTGAGAACTCTGATCTGGATTACCAGCTTTGGGATGGAAAGTTGTTCTAGCAATTTGATTTGCTGTCTTTGGCACTGGAAGGAGTTCTGCTGCTAATCCTATTTTCTTTGCCCCTCGTGTGTAGAACTTCCTTTTATCTTTGTCAGTCATCTGGTCAAATAAGTGCAGTTGGGGCAAGGCATCTCCAGATGGTAGATTGAACACACTGGCAAACTCTCTAGCATTACAAGAGAACTTTCCACCCCTGAACATCCAAAACAACTTCATTTTGTCCTCAGGGATGTAGAGAGTGGCATAGAATTCTCTGATGATGTTCTCATCATATCTCTGCTGAAATCCATAAAATTGAGTAAGCTTGCAGGACTCAAATAAGGGAATGACTGATTTCAGATCTTCTTGCTTGCTGATGTGAGACCAATCTGCCCATCTGTGCTGAACCAGTTTCTTGTTGGAGTAGACTGAATGATAAGTATTGAATTGCAACATATCATGGAAACGTGGGTCTGGGCAGGATTTCTCTTTTGCTGATCCATCTTCATTTGAGAATGGGTCTTCTCCTCTTATCCTTGTAAATTAAGCTTTGTCCATCTTGTGAAGATCTTCAGTTGCTAAGCTTGAGGAACACTTTGGCAAGCTAGCATGCTCAGCAACTGAGATCATCTGAGCCTCTTGATCATTAGAAGATGCATCAGGCTGACTTGTGGGTTCATGTTGATGAGAGTGTGCTGCATTTGCTGCTTGTCCTTCATATGATATTTCATCAGCAGGAGAAGGAGGAGAGACTGGTTGAGTTGACCTTTCATTCTCCTGAACTACAGCAGCTTGTTCAGAGGTGTCTTGTGGTGTTGCTCCAGTGTTTGCTATTTCGGCTTCAGATGCTTCTTCTTCAGCCGGTGTGGGGTGAAGAGAAGCAGACCGTGCGGGCAGCTCACCATCAGCTGGATCAGCTTCTTGATTAGAGGTAGATGGGAATAAAGCCTCTTAATTTATTGGAGGTGATCTCCTTAGTTGTTCCTCAGTATATAGCTCTGGAGCAGGAGCAGAGGGTGGTGGCAATCCAGAAGAGGGGTCTACTGCAGTTTCCCTTTCTTGTGACTCAGTAGTTCCTTCAGATTGTGCATTTGACTCATGTGCATTGACCTCCTCATGAGTATCTAGCTCATTTGCTGGCATCTGTGAGTGTGCAGCTGGAGATATTGATGTTGTTGCTTCAGCTGCACCTGAGCTGGTCAATGGTGGAGGTGAAGAAGTAGATGTGGGCAGAAAACTGAAGCAAGGTTCAAGAAGTTCAAACCTAAACTATAGCCGGTTGACTCGTGCTTCGTAGAGGTAAGGCGAGACTGAACTGAACGTTCAACTACTTCCATATTTATCGGCGACGCCTATTGAAAACATTCCTCCTACCTTTTCTTTTCCACACAAACGGATCTATAATGCAAATGTGAAGCCAGAAACATAGCTAGCAACCTAGTCTTCACACACAGGATGTGCGCATATAGATTGAGAATTGTGAAGTCTATTTTAGAATGTAGAAAATTCCGGAAACGTTTAAGGTCATTAAGGAAGCTTTTAGTCCTGGTTTCAGACATGGATGTCCGCATCTATGCATCTAGTGGGAAGTGCAGCACACTGGTACCAAGCAGTGAAACTTACTCCACTGTGTGTCGATTCGACCAGTTTCAAGGAGGCAGCATTACAGGAGTTATCACATCAATGTGCACCGATATAAGATGATAGAATTGTTGGTGATCAAACAGAAAACTACGGTGGAATAAGGTTATCTTCCGCTTGAATTGAAGCAAGAAGCTAATTGCGAAGGACTAAGCTAACTATAGTCCATGGTCGCATCAAACGAACGCTTCAACTAGAACTATTTGTCTACACTAGCTCTTTCTATAATAAGTCAGTGAACAGGTTGAAGGTCTTGGTCGGATGAAGCCTCGCCACGGCTAGCCATTGAGCATCTTCCACTAGGGCTTCTTCAAATTCATCTTCCAGCGAGATTGTTTGTTTTCAAGATTCCGAACCAAGAAAGATAGGCAACTTTCACTTGAAAGAAAGGAGCTTCAGAACTCTTGTATTCCACCGAATAAGAATAAGAGCAAGAAGGGGCTATCTTTGTGAAGGTACCGGCACCAGAAAGTAGATCATATGGCCTTTCTTTCGCCAAAATAAAGTAAAGCCCCGGCCCAAGAAATGCAGCAAAGCAAGTCGTCTTTGGTTTGGAGCGAAATTCCCGGATGTATAGGCTTGATCGAGTGCCTTACCTGAAATCGACGATATAAAGTGGGCTCTTTAGCTTGCTCCGACAGAGGTCTCCTTCTCCCTTAGCAGCGAGACCAGTCCCTACCTCTTTTCAATCAATCTTTCATACCGTATGCCTTTTCTACGCCTAAAACAAGTTCATGTCTCTCCTCTCTGAAGTCGGTTATTGAAAAGTAGTACGCTTTCTTTCGTGGTGTTCAGGATCCCATGCTTTGTAGTTCACGCATGGCTTTCTCTAACGAAGCTAATGCCGAATTAAAGACCTTAAACGGAAACAGGAGGTGGCGAAAAACGAAAAAAGAGAAAGAGCTTACAAACTTCTCTGAACCCGGTAGCCAGCGGAGCCCTTATTCATGGGTTAGGGACTAGCATTGAACAAAGTTGGTGACAGCCGAAGAAAAAGTGAAAGGGCAAGTAAATAATCTAAACATGCGGGTAAGCAGCAAAAAAAGAATCAAAGTAACGCGCCCTACCTGTTAGTAAAGTCAGGCCTTCCAGAGCCTATCTAACACAGACATACACGCGGATGAGGGCACAGAAATAAATGGACGTCGATCCGGTACTCAAATTGCATAGACAAAAATGAAATATGTTCATACTTGATGAAACGCACATCATCCAATTCATGATTTAAGAACACAGACAGAGAGATATTTACTTTTTTCACATCTGTAACTACATTCTCACATTTCTTTTTTTTTCTCATGACTTTTTATGCGATCGGAAAACGAATGAGATCAGAAAGATAGGCGGACGACTTGACCATAAGGTCGGATGTTTCCGTGAGCAGTAAGCAGCGGATCTCCCCTTTTTGGGGGGAAAGCTGGTGGCCCTTTTGGCGTGTGAATTCTTTCGACGGGGCGGCCTTCTTCGTTCGGTAGATCCGGTCGAGGTGGTTTTCGTTTACCAGCGCGTAGGTGGTCTAAGTTCCTATGACCGAGTCTTTCTGGCCCCTGTGAACATATTTTCTTAATGTATTAAAGAGGGCCTCTCTAACCGGTGAAAAGTGGTAGGTGTCCACTAACGGCTATTCCTGGCTCGGCTCCGATAACGCAATTCCGGGAGGAGTCGGTAGTTGGGCACTGGATCCCTTCGGACCTGGAGAACGTGTGACACTGGGTCGGGGTTTGGTGAACCAACAGGTCGCTCCTTTAGTTGAAGTATCGGGCCCCTTTTTCGTTGTCTAGGTTACACCTTCGGAATACCCCAGACGGGGATTTCGCTCTATTCCCCCCCAATCTTCACTTTACGCCACGCCGACTCTCCGTCGTGGAATTAGACCAAGGGTCGAAGACCCATACCATAGGACCCCGTCTCCCGTATCTTATCTTTCGCGCGTAGGAGATCGAGACACAGCCTTAGGGCTATGGGGAAAGTGGATCGATTGCCCTAGAATTACAACTACATAGAGGGTCTCTACAAGTCTATAAAGAAGTTCAAAAAAATTGATCGGTAGTAGTCCGGTCGCACCCGAACAATAATATTCCAGAGGGAAATGCACCTAAGATCAAATATTTTGAGCCGGCTTCCGTGGAAAATTCAGACTTTCTTTTTGATGCTGCGATCACATAAAAACATAAACTTTGAAGCTCAATAGCTAAATACATGGCAATTAAATCATGAGCCGGGATCATTAAGAGCATACTGCGAGTAGGAAGTGGAATTAATACAATGAATTCAGAAGCATCAAACCTCTCTTTTTCGAAAAAATCGAAACACATCGAAATGGTACCAGCCGTACTTAATAATAGAAGGATTTGGCAGAAATATGTAAAATTGTCCCTCCTAAAAAAATTATTCCAGAATAAATGGGCAATAGTTAGGAGAGGTGCGCCAGCGGCGAGCAGAAGCAAGGTTATTAGATACCGAAGGAAAGCCCGGCCAGAACCACACGTGCAAGTTTCCCTGCATGTGGCTCGTCCGTGATAACTTCTTCGGATTTGCGTGAACTAGCGGACCGATCACTAAGTGGTTAGTACCTCCAGCATGAGCGAACCTTTTCAGAACAGGTTAGGAATGGGCGCCACTATCCCAGCCCGGATCCAGCCAGGTTCTATTGATCATGTCCCCTTCCCAACAGTTGTACCTTGTCTTGGGGCGTCTTTCTTTGGCTTTACTATAAAGCAAAGCCCGCCGGCAAAATCAAAGTCTTTCTCTTCCCGTCCCGGGTCATAGTGAGGCGAAGGTGCGTCCACAGAAGAGGAAATCGCAATGCATCTTGCTCAGCAGGCGTAGCTTGGAGTGGGAGTGTTGCGGGAGTAAGGTCAGGAAAGTGGCCCAAGAGAGGAAGCCAAACAAACCAACCAGGGCCTTTTGAGCGCTGCTAAGCTAATATGCGCCAGAGAAAGAAAAGGAGGTAACTATTCGGTCCAGAGCATTGATTCCCCATAACGAATAGGCTCACTCTATCTCTCAATTGCCTATCCTGTGCTCGAGAAGGTCCCCCAGTTCCTCGGCTGCACCTTGAAGTGCATTTAGTTGTCTAAATTGAGACTGGGGATATTCCCCACTCCATGGCATCTTTCGCTCATCCATTCAGCCCGCCCGCCCAGACGCGGCGCCCTTTCGCATTATCATCTACCGCCCTTTCTTTCCTCCCGTCCCTTCACGCATGAAGATCGTCGTATGTATGTTCGACTTCGGTTGCCGGTGCAATAGAATTGGCGGGAGTATATTATGGCAGGATCAGTCACCTGGGCAAACCAAAACCCTCCTCCAAGAAGAATTGTGCTATGCCCCCCCCGATATCCCTATAGAGCGAAAGAGCTGCCTGGTGATCCCTAGGTTGCAGCACGTCCGGTCGTTAACTCCTCGCTAGCTGCCGCCGTTTCTAGGACCGACCGACGCCTCACCTGCATGCACAGGTACCTACGTAGTGTAGTGTCGGTCGCACATTCATAATAGCGTTCGGACTCATGTGCCTTCCTGAACCAGGGGAGTTCCCTTGCTCCTGCTGCGTACGATTAGCCGGCCTTGCGGCGGCAAAAGGATTAGGACGTCCCCCCATGCTAAGGTTCCCTGCGGTCCGGCCGCATTAGGTTAGGGAGCTGGGCGATAATAGCTCCTCCGCATCCCAAGCGCGCTGCCCTCCTAGGCGCGCAACACTAAGTAATCCAAGCCAACCCACATTACTAACTAACGGTGGATAATCATCTTTCTTAGAGGTACTAAATACAACTCCATGAATGAGCAAAATGAAGGTTGCGTTAATGATAAAGATCTCTGGGGAAACCGCTAAAAAAAGATTGAACATGTGGTTCCGAGTTTCGATAACTTCTTCTACTTTCATTTCCTCCGTCTTCCAAATCGCAGAGTTAATTCAAAAGCCTAGGTGTTATTACTTAGCTGCAGCTCCCTGACTTTAACGAATTCCCCTCCGTCGATCCTCCTCCTCAAACAAGAGCAGTGCATGCTCATGCTCAGCCCTTTCGAGGCTTGCTTGAGTTAATCGGATCTCTTCCCACAGGATCCTCTGATTTTCCTCTATCTATGTCATTATTGCCTTACGGGTTTGTGTGTCTAGTCCTTCTTTGCACCTTATCATTATTGCTTACTTTCACTTTAGTACTTTACACTATGGACCTTAGTTCAGAAAGAAATATGAATATGAAAAAACACTTTCTTGTTAAAGTACAATCTGAGGAGTGATGTCGTATTCAAAACATTTGAAATATACTATTAGGATCCGCGTGTACAGGCTATGGAGTAACTGTGACTCATTTTTTTCCTAATATCCTTTTCTTTTTCTTTTGACTTAGATCAATGTTCTATTGTTAGTAGAACACTATATGTTTATTTCTGCGCGAATTTCTACCCAACAACCAATTTGACACAAGGATATTGTGCTTTCCTGTACTTTCGGCAGATTATCCAACAATCTAGATTTAGATTCTCAATAAGTACTTTTTTGACATAAGTAAATAAAAAATGTTAATTGAAATGTTATGATTGAATATGAATACTTGTTCTCTTTTTTTTGATCTCTGTGGCGGGTGTCTTATCAGTTACAGATTGTGAAGATCAACTTTATGATCTTGAAAGCTTCCTAGATGCCAAAGTATGATTTTCTCTTTACAGTCTTACGTTGTACCTTTTGAGTCTTACCGTTCTCTCATTAAAGTAAAGTAAAGTATGATCTTATTTTAATGAGCTTGAACATGCTTTCTGTTCTGCGTTTTCCTTCCGTCCACTGACTGCTTTTCCTGTCTCACCTTAGCTCCTGAGATAGGAAAGTCCTGCTTAAACCAAGAAAAAGATACATACTAGTTTTCATAGGTAGGCCTCTCTCTCCTACAGAATTGGATCTAAAAGACAATGATCAAAACCCATCCAGCAGTCTTCTCTCTTCAAAGAGAGCTGTCAAAAGCGGATCGAAAATATGTCAAAAATCCCGTGGAAAGTGACTCTGCCTTTCTATTGGTTGTGTGCTATTCCCTCATCATTTGGCTTTGCCCTTCCTCCTCGTTTTTCTTTGAGATTGGCAATCTTATCCACTTTTTGACTTTGCTCCACACAGATGAAGGCCAGCTTGTCTTGTCTCCGCTCTATCTTACCTGGAAAGTGAGAAATACACTCCCCTGTTGGTTAAAGCAGACTTGTATGCCTATTCTGATGCGGAGGGATCAGCCACCTCTTTCTGTTCGAAAGATTCCAGACCAGACTTAAAGCCCTCTTTCACAAGACATTTGGTTGAGAAGGATTTGGTAAACCTAGAGATCTGATTCTGGTATAGGGTAAATCTGTTCTTTCTGCTTCTGCGTATGCTTGTCTTTTTGCATTCGCCTATGCCTGTGAAAGGATTGAGATACATATTGATATCTAGCTGGGCGAAAGAGCACAAAAGGGAGTGGTTTCTATATAAGTTGCAATAAAAACGACTATAACTACATTGAACTATGCCCGCTTTGGTTATCTTTGACTTGCATTGAGAACTTTCTCGACTGGACTGATCTTTAAGCGTGAAATCGCTTTTTCATCCCGTACCCGACCCCGTCGTGGAAGGTCATATTCTCATTTTCTAGTTGCAGAAAGCCTTTATCGAGGAAGTCCACCTTTTTAGGTTGGTAAGTCCCATCGACTCATCAAGGTTAAGTAAGCTGTCTATCCGTCTGACACCGTCGACTTCATCGCCTTGCTCGCGTCAGTATCAACATCAGATGAATGAGATCTTCTTTCAACGAGGTAGGGTGGGGCTGGTTAGAGCTTTGTGGTACCCCATAGTCTGTCTAGTGTAGATGGAAATGTGACTTCGAGATATGATCTTTCGGTAGAAAAAGAGTTGTTGGGTTTGCAAAACAGGATATCCTTTTATTAGGAAAACGTCGTGAAGAGTGAACTAGATTATCCCCTTTCTATGGTAGGTCCAAAATACCAGTTTCTTTGGTAGAATGATAGCTAAATTGGGAAAGTTTTCGTTTTCTTAGGTTGTATCTACTGTTGAGACCTATCGAAATGCTCTTGAATGTGATTGAATTTAGAAAAATTATCACGCATAGCTAATACGCCGTTGGGCGAGAAGGGAAGACCGGGCTTCGCAGTCCAGTTAATCAGTAGTGGAAGAATTCCATGACATTAGTCATTCAGTAGTAGACCAGCCTTTTAGTAGCACACTAGAAAAGCCGAGTAGTCAACATGCCTTGTCTGCCCACCTCTTTTGAATGACCCCATCATATCCATTTTTTTTTCCCGGTCAAACCGAGGCTCTTCTTTTTTCTTCCTAGCAGCTAGCATCTCCGGACTACCCGATCCATCAGTAGAACGAGATAGAAGTTTCCCGACCATTGAGATCTTCCTTTTTTAGGCTAATCTCTAACCATAGAAATAGGACTTGATGCTCTCGCAGGTGCAGAAGGAGTCAAAAACGTCATTTATTTCGTAGTGGAAAAACTGCCATCTCAGTATAACCTGCTTCAATTGCTTTAGCTTTGTGCTCTTCTTGAGCAAAGTCCTAGAATAAACTTTCAGTGCTTTTCACCTTTCCGCCAAACCAGAACGAGAGCCAAGCGGGTCGATCAGAATTTCTTTCGCTGCGCTATAACATTCTCGACGTTATAGTCTGACTATCTCGATCTATTCTAAGTAGCACCCGAAAAAGCACACGCTAAGCAGATCTTTACCAAAGCCATATCTCCATAAGCATCCAAAGCTGCCTACTCATTGGTAGTGAAAAAGCAACAACATAGAAATGTTTACGAACGAAGCAAATACCCAAGAGCTGCTCGCCACAAGACATTCTAACCTTTCAGCATATTGAGAGAAAGAAAGATAGGAGTGGTTTCTGCCCTAAAGTAGGAAGAGCAAGCTCAACATGATAGCTCAATGTGTTCAACTCTTGCTAGACAGACGTGGCTTAGATCACGAGTTTGAGACCCGCCCGGGGATGGGGTCCGAGAAGGCATAACCAGAAGAATTGTGAGAAATAAGTCAATTTATCAAGTTGAGGCATTTCGATTTGGATTTCTCATAAGTCAGAAAGAAAAATACTCCTGCGCCCTCGAGAGCATTCTCTTTCACTTGCATTTCTTCCTGAAGTTGGCTCGAAGACCTGTCCAAGACTGCCTTTATTTTCCCAGTTATTACTCGAGCGCGCTGAGGCAACTCTGAACTAAGCTCAGGGGAGGGGTAGTAGGTATGCTTCAAACCCTCCAGCACCTTGAAGAACGATGGCACTAGATCGGGAAAGATGAATGACCAATGAGGACAGGACAATGGGGGAAGTTGGTAATAGAGAATCCTCCCTTCTTCTTTGCTTTCTTGCCTGAACCTGCAAAAATCCAAAACTAACCATTGGAACCTCATGGGCTACCGAGTTAGGCATTTTTTTTATTACTTTGACAAAGGCTAGTTCCCGTGGACTGAGTCAGTTAACCGTAAGGAAACCTATAGATAATGACTGGTCCAACTCAAATATGTGCTTGAGCCATCTAAATTTATGTCCCAACCTCTTTGACTTGATTGAAAAGCCTAAAAAAGAAATTCTATGTGATCACTGAACCTTTTCACTTTCTTTCCTAAATGTGTGACTGATACCAATCCCTATGTTGTACACTCTTCCACTAACTAGGGAGAACCATGCCTGAAGTAGAAAGAACCAATTACAAGTGTTCATAGTGGTCTAATAAAATCAACCCTGACCGTGAAGGTTCCTAGTGTTGATACCAGTTGTTGGGTAATTGAAGGAAGCAACAAAACAGAGAGAGGATCAAGTGTAATCTTAACTACATCTCAGCTCTTATACAAAAGCTTATGTTACAATACATGGTACCAGTCCAATTTATAGACTCTAGCAAACCGACACAAAGTCATTATCGACTCAAGTAACAACTATTTAGATTTTGTTCACAGCTCATTCCTAGCTAAGACATGCGGATCTCCATACAAAATTTGACACGTCTTCTTGTGTTTTACCGCCATTGACCATCTAGTACATAACCAGCTCATTGAGCTATTAGCAGTGTTCAAATCGTATTTGTTCTCCTCAAGAAAATGAATTAATAATCCAACACCTAGAACCAATCAGTGGACTTTGTCACCAGAGAAAAAAAATGGAACGGCCGTATGAGAGTTGACCCACCCTGCCATAACCTAAACTCTCCTATGAAAAACCAATACCCCACAGAATGACCTATCTTTTGATTAGGGCCAACCAAGATTAGATAACAAAAAAAACCAGTACACTAAGTACGGGATCACTACTCATGACTCCTTGGTCCTCGAGAACACGATCAACAATGTCTCCCATACATTGTATGACGAAATGCCTCCTCACTATCCAAGGCAAGTGCATGGTCTATCACCCATCACTTAAACCACTGTCATATATAGGTATCCTATCTCATCTTGGAGTTCCCTTGCCTTCAACAAGCACCCTTGTCTATCGACCAGGTTTCCAGACTAAAAATCCCCACACTCAGATAGCATCCAAGTATAAGGCCCTCTCGACTGAGCATATAATCTAGGATCCACTCCCATATGCACAGTCTACTCAACTGAACAACACGTCCAGTCTACAAATGACTCCAACATCCCTCTTATCCTGGATCCCTGCGCGACAGCCGACTTGCCCGCAAGACTTGTCCTTTTAGGTTAGGTGGACCAGACCTTCGTCGCTCTGCACATGTCATCCTTTGCGCTCCACTACAGAGATCAAGAATGTACAAGGTAGGTTAAGCAACGACATACCAGCGAACCCCTGGCTAACCCATTAGCCCCGTAAAGCCTAGACCAAGGGTGCCTAATAGCCTAGCCAGACTCATCGGGTAGGGAATCCCATCCTCAGCGAAGCCAGTAAGCAAGCCCAAGTCCATGCAAGAAGGCCCGCTGGATATATCCAAATTCAAAGCCCATCAAAGACTCTCCTACATGAAAGGATCTGAGTCCATCCAAATGATATTAAGCAAAATCCTATTCTGGAAAGAATGGCAAAGTAAGGCTTTTCTTTTAATGCCATAAGTAAGAATGTTTTGCCAAAGCCCCGATTGGAGATTTAAAAACAGGAGCTGATAAAAAGGAAAAAGAAGGGGTGCCGTACGCGGCATGCTCCGAACCAACCCTTGCTTTCGCTCCTTTGCTCCCATGCCTCCTTTCTTGGTCATACCAATTCTTCTAGGCTCTAGTGTGAGACAACTATCTCCTAGTTATTGGCCGAATCCGATTTCTAACAATAGGGCTTGAGCCGCATCATCTCTTTTCTTGAGCTGGGACACTCAAATAAAGCGAAAGAACACACTTATTCACACACAGCAAGATCGAGACCTCCAGATCTTACTAGTTTGGGCAAGAGCCACAAGTCAACCATTGAATCAACAGGTAAAGGTTTTGAGCATTCGCTCTTCGTTCGGCTTACTACGCCCGTCTTTCGTTGAATCAAAGACCAGAACCGAACTATTTGATGGTGAGTCGAGCCCCTTGCATTTTCAAGCAGTTGTTCCGGTTGGCAGCTATTGACTTCTAAAAAGGAGCCTTTGGGATCCCATTCCGGTGAACGGGAACTTCAAAAGTAAGATTTGTTTGTCATATCACGAACAGGCGCTCATGAAACTCGAATTCCAATGCGGCACATTATTGATACCATCATTCCGCTGCATCGACCAGTGTTTGTTTAGCCAAGGGTAGCGCGAGTGGAGGAACCGCCTACAGATAGATTACGTTCTGATAGAAGAAACCAGCCCAGACGATCAATTATACCTAATCTGGAATCCTCGTTGGCATACTCAAAGGAGGATGTGACCCATTGTTGTACAGACCGGATCTGGCATCTTATTCCTCAAGGCTCGGCACAACCCACTTTATATGCATTTGAAGGCCTGTTGGATCCATCTCTCGTGGGAGGACCTTCTGACAAGGCCCAATCCACCTTAAACGAAATATTTAAATAGCAGAGTAGGGTTTCAATTATGGTTGTATGATGGTCTAGTACCTCCGAAAGGAGAACTGTTAGGAATGTAATGACTCGATCCATCTTTTGATAAGCAAGCCGATCCTGTCCTATTCCCTTATTTTGCTGGACTGAATAATTGTTTCAATATGAACCTTGGTTAAAACCTTCAACTAGGGAAAAGATGGATTAAAAAGTGGATCTTTTTCCTTTCTTATCTTGCGATACGGAAGAGGGTTTTTCGTATCACAGCTTTAGAACGGATTGCTCGCCATGCTTGATTGCGTTCGAAACCCCCATTTGATACTTTATTCTTGAATTCGGTGACTTTGTTCTATCTACTGGATCATTCCATAGATTCCTTGATCGAGATCTTGGTCCTTGCTAGGCTTACTCGCGTAAATAACCCCCATGTCTTAGGTGTTCTCGGGGGTAAGCGAGTCAGTAGAATCGGTTGCACAACCGTCCAGTCCATATCATAATTGTCATAATCAATCATATCAGTAGGTGGCATACTTGCCTGCTCAAGTCCATCTACTATGGATGTGGGCTTGGACCAAGCCATCCCCAAACACTGAACCGGATCTTGAAAACGGGACTGAACTGAATCCGACTTCTTGGTAGCCCAGTGGCTTTTGGTCCCCATCGGAAAGTGCTGAATGGATTGCCCAACGACAAAAAGAAAGAAATTTTGGAGAGGATTGATAGGTTTAAGCATTCAGGGCTGGTCGCTCTTATGGATACCTGTGAGCTAGAGTCGGGAATCGAAAAGGAGACAACGGAAGCCGTACAGATCTAGTTGGGAATGCTGTTCATGCAGTGGAGAGCGTAAATGACCGGCCCTTGAGGCGCGAGTAGACTTCTCATATAGAAAGGAAAGAGATAAGCGGAGGGAGGATGGTTTGATGATAGCCAAGATCTCCATCTCATTTGTCACTCTCGTATTCTTAATAGGAATCGGCAAGCAGATACAACCACTAGGCCATTGCCATTCGACTAGTCTATCAGAGTATCCTACGAAGTCAGGTCCAGTAGGCGCAGGATGCGCTAAGCCATTCGATCTTCCTGCTGGTGGTCCACCATAGAGCTCCTATGTAGCCGTTTGTTTTCTCGCTTAACTAATTTGTATGAGGCGATACAGCTGAGATCAGCCAACGGTTCGAGCACTTAGCACAATGTGCCACTTAACCGGACGAGCGCAAGACCGGGTCTACCTACCTTATGACATTTATGAAAAACGTTGTATTAAGGGGGTTTCTATCAGTTAGTAACAAAGCCGGCAGTATCCTTGAATTCAGGGGTCAGCTACGGGAGGTATGTCTCCATGTGTGCCGAAGAAGCGTCTATCATTATACGCTGTTTATCCAATCTATCTACTTCTCGTTTAGCTATGCCTCAATAGCTGCGGTTCATTTTCCTTTCCTAATGGCCAAAATTCTTTGTTTCTTCTTTCATTCCTATTACCTATAAATAAGGGTGACATGGAATTAATATCATAAAGGTAAAGGGAATCATCAAATTCAAGCTATGAGGGACGAAAAGGAAAGTGATAGAGGTGGGACAAAACCTAACCCAGCTAGACTTCGATTCGACACAGCACGTGAGCCCAATTGCGCAAGCTCATGAGCCACCCTATTCTGATCCATACTAGAATGTTTGATCTCAACCTTTCCAAGGAGCTGAACTAGATGCTTAATCTCCTCAATCACATGACCATGATGCTATTGGGTGTCCGGTCATTTATTGCGCTGCAAGCTGTAAGGCAATCTGTCTCCAAAACAAGAGGCAAATAAGCCCAATTTCTCAAAAGTAACTGGTTGAAAGGGAGTTCCAGTTGGTAAAGCCGTGGAAAGAGCCTACCTCATAGTTGTGCTTTTCGCTAAGAAATGGAGGAAAAGTCATCATCGACTGTGGCGAAATCGATCATTTCATTACCAAGAAATGGAATTCATGGTTGAGGGGGCAGCCTATCATGTCTTGTGTGGCGACCTAGGTACATTACATTCTTCTTATAGCTCTAAGCATGCGTCTCCCGAGAAATGGAAACTGGTATCAAGAGATTTTTTGATTATTTGATTACAAGTAGTGTTTGTCTCCGCTAGAATCTTTTTAGACTTTTAAAGAATGATATCATACTAGAATCTACTATTTTCTTTTGAGTGGCCATCCGAAGAATCAAAAAAAACCGTCCAAAGGAGGTGGCTGAGCTGACTTTACTTACTTTTCCATTTTATTGACTTCTCAGATGAAGAATGAAAAATGACTACTTTCATGGCTATGAGAGATAGATATTGTGATTTTCTTGACCGGCCTTTTTAGAGGCACGCAGGAGACCTACGCTATGCATTAGTTTGTAGTTGGAATCGTATCCAGGTGCTGCCCATGGTATCTTTGGACCCCACAGATCCATAAAAGCGAGGGGACACGAGTGACCGACTCCTTATGGATAACAATCCAGTCGGCAAGAGGAAACTGGTAGTCTTCGATTCAGTTCCGTTCTGTCAGCTAGCTCCCTGACCTAGTAGCAAGTTGGCACTGCACGCTTTGTCTGCCCGCCCTGGCATGGTTATACCGAACTCAATGGTGCGTTATAGATAGGGGTGGGGCGTGCTCCTCTAGTTCGCTCTGGCCATGCTGAGATTCAATGGCTCTCTTAGGCGAAACGCCTCAAACCTAGACCGATCCTTGCCACACTGATCCTCATGAGAAATCTGACTCGAGATCTTATCTTGTCCCGAGAACATAGCGGTGACGGTAGCTCCATTTTTAAGTGATTGTAGAATAAAGGTATCCAAAATGAGAAGAAGGCTCAAATCGTCTAAGAGATCCAGATCCCACCTAAAATCAAACAAGATGAGGTGAAACATGGGTAACAAGGTCACATCCCTTTCCGCGCGAGGTCCAAACCTTCTAAAAGTGTCTTACGTTTGTATGGAATGCTGTTTTGAGCTATCGTTCCACATAAACGAATTTGAAAAAGGAAGAAGGCTTTAGCTCCCTTCCATTGTCTTGGGTCGAAGATCAAGCGTTAACTTCTCCCTCATCTAAGGTTGGGTTGTGGATAACAGACTTCCCCTTGGGCCGGATCTTCCCAAGTATAACACGATCCATGAGCGATATCAATGCAGTGACAGTCCTTACTATTGAGTGAGTCCTGTGCTGGTAAGATGACAACGCTCTAAAAGGTTTGTTTAAGAAAGCAATCATATCCCGTCCCCAAGTGCGGTATGGACCCCAAAGAGTTATATAAGTAGGAAAATGGGAAGAATTGAGGCACCTACAGAAGTAATGGGTCAGCTTATGATTTTAGGCATGGTTACTGGATGGATCGTCCCTACCTATCTGCGCAAGATCGGATCAGTATGGTTCTGAGTTTCACACGAGCTCTATAAGGAGCGGGAATTTGATGAAACATCTTCCGGTGCTGACTTAATGCCTGCTTCCAACGCCTTAGCTAGAGAGAGTTCACGCTCATCCTCACAAGTGGAGCCAATGGTTATCTCCCGCTGAGTACTGGTATAACACCACCATTCGGCAATCAAGAACTCTCCTTTTGTGATCTTGTATGGCCATGAACCTCGTCAATGGGGACCGGTCAATTGCTCTGTTCCTGATTTGGATCTATGGCTCAAGGAACGACAGATGGTTACTGAACTTCTGAAACAGAACCTGCATCGAGCGCAACAACTGGATCCCTTCAGCTCGCTGTCCCTGCCTATCCTGCCACAGGGATTGAACCATCTGGCAATCAGTTTCCATCTGCACTTTCACCCGGAGCCCCTATCCTTGGCAAACAGGACAGTATCACGGCACGCAATAAGCTCAATTGTAAAAGGATCTCTGATGTTGCTGTACTTCCTGCATGCCGCAGCAATGAACTTCCCTCGAGAATCTCTGGCGACCAAACCTGCACCGGCAATGCCCCCGTCAATCGTCTAGAAGCGAGCACTTTATTCAAACTTGTATGTAGGGCTTAGATATCCTAAATCATGGATACCTCACTACCCGCACGCAGGAAGGGGAAAGAAATAGTCACACTTGATTGAATTCGATCTGCTTCCTCGAGGGGTCTCCTTAGGCTTTCCACCTAAGGTGGTTGGGGTGCCTGCCGAGGAGACTTGTCATTACAAGAACTTCGAATTACTGCTTTTTGCGCTGACCAACAAACAAGAAGAGAGGGTATTAGTTAAGAAGGGGCGCTATGGCGATCCTGTTTCCTAAGTATTGTGTACTTTAGGCGCACAAAAGACGGGGGTTTATTCCGTTTTTCTCGTGAAGATAACGTTTTTTTTTTACATTTATGAGATTAGACTCCCATATCATTAAGTACTGTCACTGCCCAGACATCCCCAATAAGGTATTTGGTTACCAGACCAAATCCTAAGAGTTAGTTTATCAAGGGCATGCCCCAATATAGAAATTATTCACAAGACTAAGATTTTCACCATGTTCCGCTTCTTCTGTTTAGAAGGCACTGGACTTTCGTTATAGGGAAGCCGCAGACGCGGTTATTCTCAACTCTCCGCACTCTCTGTGGAAGGCATATGCTCGTTATAAGTATAAAGTTGGTATCAGAGCCTCATCTGCCTTTCCAAGTGAGCCAGCCTTGTCCTTATCTTACCATACGATGTTTTATAGTCAAGGGATAGGTCGAGTTAGTGAATTTCTAGATCAAGCTCAGAACCATGAAAAGATGGACAAAAGTAAGCGCGCGGGACTACGAAAGGATGTAAGATAACGCACGGGACACACCTGGTTGTTGCTGCTGGACAGTATCTTTGAATGGAAGATATATGATACTTGGCGTATGCGGCACAGAACTGACGGCTTCCCTGCCTGGGAATTGAAACATCGTTTTAGCGTAGTGCAGGGGCCTACGACGTGCTGCCGGTGCGCAACGAGTAAGAGCGTTTACCTTCGGCACTGTCTGGCGGAGCAGGTGTGGATCGGCGTGCAGATTGGTGGCCTTGCGCATTGCCGCTTCTGAATAATTTGCCGCTCGCAGCAGGCGCGTACAGTTTCCTGAGCTCGACGGTGCGAGTCACCAGACGTTCAGCGTGGGCGGCGACTACAGTTTCCTTGTGGACGTTTTTCATCGTCGTGGGGTGCGGGAGAGAGAGGTGGTGATGAAGGAAGATGGATACGCCTGCATAACAACATACCGTCATCCGGACATGTCCGTAACTCCAGGTCCAGAAGCCCGAAAGTGCACTCGTGATCACTCCCTGTGGCCTTCTCTTTCAAATTATTCCAATTCCTCTCGCTCCATTAGTAGTGACTTGAATTGGAAACACCCGTCTGTTGCGGACGACTGTCTTCGTCCAATCTGCGCATACCAGTCTTCACGTACCACTGTTATAAGTAGTGAGCCTAACCATGACGATCTATATCTACGCACCAATTCCTTCTCCGGATTGGAACCCTTGGTTTGCCTTCTTCCGACCTCAGAGTAACAAATAAGTGATGTTGATAGTACCTACCTCCATTACAGAGAAGCAAAGTCAAGTAATTCCTTGAAAACTAGATCCGTCTAAAGCTCAGTATAGGTTCGAAGCTCCAAACTCCACCATTGAATCTCAGCATGGACATCTCGAGATAGCAACTCTACTCTTCATAGATTAAACAAGTATTCAGTCCCCTGGGGATATAGCCCACTTCTCTTCAACACCAGCTTTCTTCCGCTCTTTTTCTTGGAAGAAAACAGAAAGATACGACCCGTCAGGTTCGAACTGACTTAGGTTGGGCCAGGGACCCGCCTATCCTCTACCAAGAAGGAATCGCTTTGGTGACGCAGTTCAGTTGGCGAGAAAAGCCAACCTAATCTGCGGGCCGGCCAGCCAACTGTTCCAATGAAGAAGAGATTACTCCGCATCTATGAACCTCTGATTCCGTGTTGTTGGGATTCCCAAGGTTGATCCGCTGTCTGTTCTCCATTCTGTGTAATAAATCAATTTTCTCTCGTTTTCCGCGCTATCAGAAAACGAACAAGATCAAAAAGGCCATCATAAGGGCAAATAAAGCAATAGCTTCGGTAAGAGCAAAGCCCAAAATGGCATAACCAAATAATTGTTTGGCTAATGAAGGATTTCGGGCCACAGAATGAATCAAAGAACTGAACACGTTTCCAATACCGATAGCAGCCCCGGCTAAAGCAATTGTAGCAGCTCCGGCACCTATTAATTTTGCTCCTTCTAACATATCGAGTAAATACGTTACTGAGTTTAGTGCTTTTCCTTCGCTGTTCTTTCGTGGATTTGTCGTTGATTCTTCTTCACCCATAGTGGAATAATAAACCCTGACCTTATCTTGGGCTTGACAGGTAGACTATAAAGAGATTCAGTACAGCAAGCCTGACACTCATATTATTAATATAATGGGGATCTTGAATTGAAATAAGATAAAGATAATCGAGAGCCATCTGCCAATAGGCAGAATAGATTCCACACTCACAAAGGTTTGAGTAAACTTCTGCCAGATAGGTTCGAATTTCATCCTCCCCGAGGTTTTACAAGTTTTGACTCATTTTGAACCCGTCATCCCGATCGTGCCGCCGTGGAGTCTTATCTTTGTCTGGCTCCGATCTCTGGAAGCGATTAAACTTCTTCTGCGGGTTATTCTTCTACTGCTTATTGCCGGACCCTTCTTTCCTCTTATACGGATTGGTAAATTGTATTATACGACTATTCTTAAACACATGACACCTTAGGCGCAGACTTTATTCGGACAGTGGGGCACGATGCTCAGGCTAGAACTTATTTAGGGCTGAGATAATGACAAGCTTGTACTTACACGTGGTGCAGGAGGTGACTCAACCACAAACGCAGAATATTCACTATGAGTACTCACTGCATTCCTGGTAAAAAGGCTGGCTCGCGGAGAACACAATCAAAACTGCTAGTGCACTTGCTTATTCGCAATCCAAAATGCAAGAATAAAAGCGAAAAATAGGGTAGGGGCTTATACTTATTCTTCGAAGGAATCAATCCCCTTAGTTATCCTACTTGTGTGAAAATGGAGTCTAACTGCTAGAGTGGTCGAGTAATGAATTCCACGATTCCAGCTACTTGATTTGTCTTTTCACCCGCAACTACAACCAGATCAACTGGAACTACATCTGAGCTCTGACCTGGACGCGTAAGACCCCCTCGTTACTTGGCTAGAGGAATGAAGATTTCCTTGCTTTTATGATTGGAAAGTAGTTCCACCTTCGTTTGACTCGAAAGCCTTTGCGCTACTTCATAAGATTGGGATAAAGCTGGGAATGAAAGTAATAGTGAGGTCAAACGCACATACATAGTAGGTGGGCTCGCCCTGATTCTACTTGGTCTACTCAAAGCCATATTCGTAAAAAGCTAGCCCGACACCTCTATATATAGAATGAATTAGAGATCCTTCTTGTATCGCCTCCTGCGGATGGGGAGACATTCAAAACTAACCACTAACCCCAGTTGAGAAGTGATAAAGAAAATAGGAACAGGTAGGAATGTAAGAAATCCATGGAAAACAAGGGAAAGAAGCAAGATCCGGTTCCTATCCTCTTAAGGGAAACTGGCACATCACATCACTGCCTACTACAAAGCCTTATTTGGGCTTTTAGAGTTAAGCAATGTTCATTTACACCCTCAGATTTGGGGCAGCCATGGCTGCTTGTCAGAGGAGGATGCTGCTTCACTCATTCAGCCATTTACTATTGAAGAGATAGACAAGGTGGTGAAAAGCATGAAACCAAATACTGCTCCAGGTCCAGATGGCTCCTCTGTTAGCTTTTTAGAGCTTTTTGGCCCCAGTTGAGAGATATAAAGAAATGCTTCAGGAGCTGTATCATGGCAGGTTGAACTTGTCCAGACTAAACTATGGTGTCATTTCTCTACTGCCAAAGATTCAGGATGCTAATATAGTATCCTACAGTATAGACCCATATGTGTTCTAAATGTTATGTTTAAAGCTATTACCAAAGCTCTGACACTTAGATTTACTCCTCTGGCTCGACAAGTAATCAGCTCTCTGAAGACAGGATTTCTTCCTGGGAGGTACATTTTGGATGGATGTGTAATTCTTCATGAAGTTTTGCATGAGTTGTCACTCTTAAGGAATTTTGCTGAAGTTGGACTTTGAAAAAGCTTATGATAGAGTTCAGTAGCCTTTCTTGGCAGAGGTAATGCATAGGAAAAACTTCCCTGACAGGTGGATAGATTGGATTAGACAAGCAGTGGAAGGAGGCAAAGTGTGTGTGAGTATGAATGGGGAGGTTGGCCCATATTTTAAGAGCAACAAAGGATTGAGACAGGGTGATCTCACCTCTTCTTTTTCATTTGGTGGTGGTCACAGAAAAGGGGGTCACTCAAGTGTACGGCATTCTTTGTCCGTCCAGATCGCGGTACATGTTCGGACTGCTCTGGATTGTAGAGTAACGAATTTCAGGCTACTTTAGAATGGGGTGGGCTGCACCCATTCTCGGTTAAGACGGGAAATCCTATAGGGGTTGAAATGCAACATTCAAAAAATCCGCTCTTGCTGTATTAGGAATTGAAAGTAAGTAAACTCCTTCCTCTTAGAGGAACTTGTCGCAGCTGTGACTACTCTTTCTATTTGAATTGAATGTCAGCGAATCACTTGTTTAACTAATGTGACTAGTCTTGACTGCAGGTTTTTGCTTTCTATAGAGAAGTGACTGCGCTAGAGATGCTTATTAAAGGTTTGCTTGGTGGCTTCCTTGCTTGACAGGCTTTCCTTGTTGATTGGCTTGGTCTGCTAGTTCCCGGAAATCACTTCCTCTAAGTCTTAAATAGCAGAACCTACTCTTTCTTCAAAGAATGTAGCATACCTAAGAAATTATTTATCTAACGAGTCAAATCCGTTGTGAAATAAGGAAATGCGCGGATCGCTTCTTCTACCCTTCTCTTATTCGCATTTCCTGCTTACTATTGAAAGAAAAGAAGGAACGCAACCTTTTTCCTCTAATTCGAGCGAGTAAAGGCGCAGCTTCCTCATCTTTGCTTTATAGTTTGAGGCTTTCTAATATAGAATTCGATTTTGCTTTCCTTTAAGGAGCTCTAGCTATCTTGCTGATCCACCAGTTCATACTATTAATGAAAGCTCTTTCACCCTGCCCGCGGGTAATCCCTTACTGAGCCTACTCAAGCAATCTCCCATTAGCCGCTCTTTACTTTTTAGTAAAGCGATTGTAAACTCCTTATTTAGGCTAGCTACTTTGCTGATTAACAAGATTATCGCATTGGAGCTGTGACAGTTATGTAAACTACTTCTCTAGCAAGTAATGAATCTGAGGTCAAAGCCAATGAGTACGCCGGATGTTGCATTTTCGCAGTGAGGGAAGGTTGGCTTGACAGGCTTCGTTCTGGATGTTGGAATGCCCCAGGCTAGCTCTTTCGGTATGGAGTTTTCTGTGACTACTGATCAATAAGGATTCCCCTGGTTGAGGGCCTTCTGCTTGGCTTGGTCTACTCTTGATTGGCTTGCTTGCCTGCCGTAAGCCATGCACAAAACAAGACCAGATTCTCTCCATCTAGGATTCCTGGTCCTTACCGAACCAGCTATTTCATTCCTGGTCTGGAAGAAAAGAAGACTTGTGCCTATCTTTTGAATCAGTAATATCCTTTCTTATTCATTGCATGTAATGAGGAATAAGTGAGCCGATAGCTATGATTTTTTGCTCGGAGCTTTCGAATTCCTTTACTGTAAACTGGCCAGTTGATACTTGGAGGAAAACCTTGAATCTCTGAAATCTTTGTGCAAAAGCCATTAGCCTGCAAGGTCCTATGGTTGTCATGGACTGTTGTGGTAGAAGGAAACCAATCTACTGCCCAGAAAGAGTGAGATTAGGTGGATAATCTTTAACGAATCTCTCCCTGTAACTTGGGCTGAATGTAACAAGTCAGTGGTTGGAGGGATGTTATAAGCAAGAGATGTTAAGGTTGGTACAATGTGAAGTTGGAGGACATCTTTTTGCCTCCTTTCTTCAGACCATGGTAATGCCTAAAATGGAGGAGGGCAGCAGTGCACTCAGAAATTGAGAACACTTGTGACCATTTGTGTTTGTTTGCGCTTTTCGTTAAGCAGAAACTAGTAAATATGTGGGGCAGAAGGATACATCCAATGTGCCTAAGCAAGCGTTCCTGATGCTCCCCCTGAGCGCTATCAGAAAGAATCGACTCGCCTTTCTTCATCTCCAAGGTTTTCTGAACTCCTGGTCGTAATAGTATAGCAAGAGGGGAAAGAACAAGTCTTTGGCTAACCATCTCTCCACTCATATCTTTTTATCAAATAACAACTACTGGATCAGGAAGTAGCGTATGGGTTTTGAACTAGAGTGCGTCAACCTTCAATGCCAATCTTAAAGGCTCCGGTGTTCTATTCCTGCAGTTGGTAAAGCAAACGCCAAGATGTTTTCTTCGACGAAGTCGGTTTCTGCTACCAGGATCAAGCCCTATTGGCTAGTTGGCTAGATTTTTTGCACTTTCGTAGGAGGTTAAGTCATGCTTTTCTTCTTCACCTGCTCATCCCTTGCTTGTGGGAAGTGCCATATGAATTTGCATGGGAAAGAAAAGGCACCGATTTCACTCCCTTCGGTCGGGGTACGCCCGAGCCAGTGAAAAACGAAGTGCACTTTTGGAAATGACGAAATTGCTCAGTCAACTACGGAATTGTGAGTGAAACAAGAGAGCGGCGCCTAAGGTGGATACCTAGGCAAGTCGCAGTCAGAGACAAGGCAAGCAAGAACCCCGGTATCTGCTGCTTCATCGTTCGTACTAACCAAAAGATCAAGATGATGAACTGGCCTCGGGGCACAACTTTAGAGGTACGCCAGTACCATAGCTCGTACAAGTAAGAGGTTTTTCAGGCAGCAGATTAAGTGATTTATTATTGGAATACGGGTATTATACACCATTTCTTTGTTCCATATTCTATGCTTTGCTGGTGAGAAAGAGAAACTACTTTGGATCCCCGACAACCATGACATCTTCTCAACGAAATCTGCTTTTGATCAGGGGAATCCTTAATCTAACACTAGGTTTTCCCTCAATCTAACAACCGGGGACCTATCAAAGATATCACCTATCCCTATTCGAATCAGCATTCCTTTCCTTTAGTTTCAAACAACTATGCATTCTAATACAAACAAGAATTGTAGTTGCCTAAACTATGAAACCTTAAACAAGAGGGCGTATGGGTTAATAGCTCTATCTTTATTCCATCGAGGAGTCGAGCCCCGAAGCTAAGCCACTAACAGTAGGAGAGCGCTCGCCACAGCCAGTTTGTTCCCTTCTCGAGCTATCTCATCCAATATCAACAACCGACGCGGGTCGAACAGCCAAACAAGTTCTATTCCTTCCCTTTGACACGTCTTCGTGCACTTTACTTGTTTTACAAAGCAGACCCCATTGGTAGGTAGATAATTCACCATGGTCCCGAGATCCGGTAGCTCAGTATCATTCACGGCAGCCAAGATATCCCTGAAGGTACAAGTCATTTCTGACAAACTCTCTCCTTCCAACGCTAGGCGGGGAAGTTTCATCAAATGATGACCAAGTCAATAGCTATGCTGCTCCCGAACAATCCGATGAGCGATTCAAGATATGAGAGGGGGTCTAGCTCTTTCCATGCACATTTGAAAGAATTCCCACACACAATGGGAGCCGTTTCAACCATTTCTGCTCTACGTTGCAAACTAGGGGGCATAAGCTACCAAACCCCTGGCTAAGAATCTCTCTCATACCGAGCAATCATTCCGTCTTCTTGAGAAGAAAGAACGCATGAATCCTCGCTTTGAGCCTCTTGTGTATCCTTCACCTACGAGTGCACCTAACAAGGTTTTCCAGACCTAATAAACGTTCATTGCAAAGAAATGTTGATGGCCCACCTCTTCTTTAGAGAGGAATGTTTATCAACCACAGTTTGAGAAAAGAAAAGTTCACACCGGCATTATGCCTCGGCCTGCTACCCCCATTCATAGCTTTATTCACTGTCTGCTCTAAGAGCTTCATTTCAATGTTAGGATGTGTCTCCACCCGCAAGGTCGTCTAAAAGAGCTTCCACCGAGATAGTTTCCATGTTCGAAATTGGCACGCCAACCACAATCACTTCATCCCTTGGCTTCTGTTTCAGAGCTGCCTACCTCTTCAGATCAAGGATCAAAGACTACAGGAGCTCAAAGTTATTGTCGCACACTTCCATCTATTCTAGGAGATGCATGTCTGCGCTATCCCTTGGATTTAGATTATAGCCTAGGAGATCGATTGGCAGGCCTTGTTCTATGAAAAGAGTATCCTTATGGTTTAGGAACCCCAACATCTATTGAAAAGTCTTCTGCACCCCTCGGTTTACCAACATTTCCATTCGCATTCACCGAGTCAATCTCATTTAGATTCTATTAACTAACAAGCCGGGATCCAATTCCATTTCAACCGCTGAGGTCATTAACGAACTATAAAAGAGCTAAGGAACTATTTCCAGATACCTAATCGGGTGCTGAACGAACTACTACTCTCGATATGTCATTGCAATAGCTAATGGGTTTCGATGGCACTCAAGCAGCCTCACTACTTCGATCTCAGTAACCTAATGATCTCCCCAAACCAACTCATTCTCGGAAGGAGACATGGCCAAGGGTGAACAAGATATGATGGCTGAGAATCTCTATTCCTACAAAATAACATGATTCACATGCTCAATACCCAGGACGGTGGTTCCTCCCGCCTGGCAGGTCTAAGAATACAACCCCTACGACACAGTTTAAACCAATTGTCTCTCACTTCAAAGATGGACCCTCTGTTCCTTTGAAATGCCTTTGATACATCAATTCTGCACTTTTGAAAGTGAAGATCTAGGTCTTGCTGACCAAGAGGAATGAAATGAGCATACCAGGAGTTGTCTCTTAACATGTCATATGAAGAATACTGATTTTCAGAGAGTGCCTCCAGGTTCTCTAGTAGCTATATCAAACCACAACTCTGTACTAGCCAAGAGGCTTCGGTACTAACCAACACACCAGGATTCAAAGATGCAAAAAGAAAAAGGAAGATAATACCACTGCTGTAGATGCACGCCCTTCTCTTAGTTGAGAAGAACACAGGTAAGAAAGTCTAGAAAGTTCTGAGACTGGGGTAGGTGAATCCATTGACCTTGACGTAGGGCTTTCCCCTCCACCCGATGGTGATTGACTTACTGAAGACCGGCCCTAAGCCATTAATGAATTGAGCCTGGTGAACCATTGATATAGCACTCTGCGGGGCGAAGGCTATGCTTATCACGATAGTTTACAGAAGCTCTTTCCTGACCTGGAATAGACGAATCCTAACAAGATTCTAGACATACGCGGGAACATCTACTCAAATTTCATTCACAAAGCCATCAAGGCGGCGCTCAAGAGAGGTTGTTGTCTACCTAATGCCATCCCTTCGATCAGATTGTAATGGCAGTAGCCCCGGTTTCACGGGTTTCGATACCCCAGCAATGTGCAAGAACATCCTCGAAAACGTCTGATGTGACTTCACCTGAAAGTGCATCTGGAACCGCTCCCAGTGCTGATTTAGATGCTGTAGGAACGAACAAAGATTGTGGTGCTGAAACAAACGGACAACAGGATCTGTCCTCTATTGGCGTTTGATAGCTCATTGCTACCTCGCCGGAGGGATGGGGAGATAGACTCTGACCCAGATCTCGCTATAGCCGCCAACGGATCAATTCATTAAGGGCACACCCAGGCAGGGAAGAATTCTCAATTAGTTCATTGAGTTTAGGAAAGGATGCCAGTTTGGAACAGTTGGTGGAGCATGGTGAAACGCGCTCATTTGGAGTGGCTGAAACAGAAACGTACTCGAGAGCTACTCGTCTTCCTAAAAGCTCTCGCAATGCAAGACCAGTCCTAATGCAATAAATACCGGTGCTCTCGAACTCAATCAGCACAGGTACAGGGCCAGGTGCTTCTCCAGCTCTTGGTACCGTCTCTTGTGCCCCACCTGTATAGCTAGGGTTAAGTAACCCATTCAGGAGAAGATAAGAGAAACACCATCTGGTAAGGTTGGATCTATAAAACAACGTTGGTTGACAGAGCTATCTTGACATTATAGGTGGGGTCTTTGGATAGCAGGTATGCTGTGTCAGAGAGCATTGGTGAGATTATCCATCTTATAACCCCCGTTAGACCGACAGATGATAGATTCCCTTCCAAGCCATTGAAACCTCGCTTTTCTTATCTAAATACAGGCGTTAGAATAGGGCAGCAGTGCACTCAGAAATTGGGAACACTTTGACCAGAGAGTTTAGATGCCAGAGGAGGAAATGGAAAGAGAGCCCCAATCTTGTTTACGTAACTTAGATGCAACTCAAAAAAAATGTAAAGATTGTGCTCTTCTTGAAATGTTATACAGGTCGAGTATTCTTTTATCTGCTTAATAGGGAAAAAAACATAAATAACATATTTATAAGTACAATTTGAAACCTGTCATATAACTCAGATGCATAATAGGTCAACGTCTGTACACGACTAATGAATGGAAGCAATGGAAGCGTTGACATGGTTTTGGAACAAATGGCTATAGCTTACAATCAAAGACTACTGGTTAGGTATGGTGGAACAGGGGCACAGAATGTGGAAGTGCTAGGGAACTTGTGATGCAAAAAAAGGGGCATAACCTAAAGAAAAAGGCAATGTGTGCATTGCTTGCCATACATGAACACCGTTCTCACTCCTCTCCAACAATAATATGCAATTGGTATTATTGCCCTGTTGTGTAGCCAACTTATATAAGTTTGTGGTTAACAACAACAATTTACAAAGAAAGAGGGAAAATACTCCATGTGTCTTGTTTACTCATGACATGCATCTCTGTTTTATGATGACGTTCAATGTGATTTCATCCTTATATGTTCTCTTTTCTATGATTCTATCAGCTTGAATTGAACAAATGTGGAGGAAAACATATTTCATTCCTGCATTATGATCTCTTCTTCTGTGCTAATTTGGTTACTACATGGTTCTGCTCTATAGGTTACCTTCCTGTGGTTCTAGAGGTTATTGAGTTCCCGGGTTCTTCCCTTACTGTGGCTCTATCTAGTCAAGAGAATGGAACTTTCGTTCGCTCTGCTCTGTATGCGCAGCGCAGCCCTGATAGTAAGCGCTTGAAGCTAGTACTAGAGTCGAAGTACTGCATGCAAAGAAGTAAAGGAGAAGGAATCAGACTCTAGTACCGCAGTAGATAGACCTCTTTTTCTTTGCTGCTCTCTTCCTCTTGCAAGTGCAGGAGTCCCTGACTGACTCAACTCGGCTTGGGTTGTCTTTAAACCTACTTCTCAAAACCTTTCCTACGAAAATCTAAGCCATAGAAGCGCCGCTACGATGTAAAAGCTTTAAAATGGATTAAGGTGAGCTTCGGATTTGAAAATATTTGATTTTATTCTTTTCTTTCTTTCTTGGTTTTGGATCGGTTTGTTAAAGGTGGGAAAGGTTTGTTTACAAAGGCATGACTCAACTGCTGCAAACTTATAAGGATTGTACCTACCGTGAAATTCGTGCCGCATGGCAGTCTTGCATGTAAAAGGGCCTGTGGTGGTGGTTATCTATCAGGCGGGAAGCGTCAAGCCTATCACGCGGGAAAGACCCCTAACCAACCACCAATCATCCTATCCTTACCTTCCAACCAAGCCCTTTCGATCCCGCGCAGCTGCAGGGTATATAATCTCGGTCCACCCCTTACCTTGAAGCCTACAGCTCAATTAGTTTTCAGCGATGGCAAGAATCCGCGTGATACTGCTTTTTCTTTTTCTTGTGTTGTTTCTTCTTCTTCCGAATGGCATCATAGCTACACGAGGGAAAGCGATGCTGCCCACTCTGCCGCAAAAGGGGGCGGCTTTCTTCCCCCAAAAAATGCCAGTTCCACCATCAGGGCCCAGCAAGCAGCTTAATTCTGTGGAGAGGCTGCGTTTCATTCCAGCAGCAATAAAAGATTCAAAGCGCCTTGTTCCATCCGGCGCGAACCCCCTCCATGACTAGTAAAATGAGCAGGCTAGCCCAGGTGAATTTCATGATGTATTTTGCTTTTCAAATAAAAAAGCGCGCTCCTGTTAGTGTAACGCAGGTGTTTTTCTCAGTCGATGGATGGGATAAATGCCTATATCGCTTTTTCATGTTATTGTTATGTTGATGCTATATTAAAGAATGTAATCTAAAAAACTGGCTTAAAGTCCCATTCTTTAGAATTGTCTTTCTCGTACTGTGTAAACGAACTTCAAGTCAACATTGTGTACTCAACAGGAAGCGTCACAGCCTAGGTTTGGGCCACCTCCGATGTCGATCTGCAGTAAGAGTTTTGAAAAGTAGTTTTCCGAGGTAGGTTTGATTTTAACCTAGAGCGATTTACCTGCTTCTTTCTAGGCTATGGTTTACCTGTATCATGCAAATGTCCAACACTTAGGTGCTTTCAAAGATCATCCTATATGAAAGATGTATGACATGTGTGGATAATGAATTACTTGCATGGTATGCAATCTTAACGTCCACAGAATACAAAAGGCTCCGCCCTATAATAGAAATGAGCTTAGCGCAACACGATATGGGATATAAACCCAATCCTAAAAGGGGAAAACCCATCACTGAACAATCGTAGGAATAGAAGAAATAGGTTCAGACCAAGTTAAAGAGATACCGCTTCGGTGATAGTTTATGGTTCGAGTTCCTGTAAAGAGAATCTTCCTATACCGGATGGAAATGAAAAAACCCTACTTTGGAGGGCGGAGATGGCTTCCGATCTAAATCTAAGGCGCGTAGCGTAAGATCGGTCTCACTTTGCTGCTTCTTTACCTTCAATAATGCAGTTTGCATGCTTATGAAAGGAAACAGTACGCGTTCACTGGTTACTATAATCTAATTGTTGTTGATGTTGAGTAGCTTTTCCTCTGATTATGGACTTCAAGTGAAGGACCCTTGCGTCTAAGGGGCCCGAACGATACAACCACTAGTACTTTATCGGTATTTAGTTTATTGGGTACATCATGAGCCAACAGAAGCCCTTGAGTTGATTTGCTCAATTTACCTACTAATATAGGGGGAGGATCGAGGGTGCGAGCCCGAAGTAAATGAATTCTTTTTTTTTGCTGAAGTCAATCTTCATCAAGACAGCTGACCGAACCTCCTCCTCTGTCAAAGGGTATCTCTAGGCAATCCGCATCCATCCTCGATAGGATATCCTGCTCCTGCCATAGCCTCTCCGTCCCCAACTGCGGAGATTGCCCAAAGAGCGACTTGTAGAAGTTGGTGTTCTAATGGGCTTGCTCCCCGATCAGCTTAGTGTCTTCCGTAATTCCTCCTCCCGTATCCAATGAGAGAATCCAGTTTATTCGTCTCCTGTTGTTAGCGACCTTACTGTGTTACCGTCTCCTTTCTTAAGCCAATTCACTCTAGCTCTCTTCCTCCTTTTTCTTTCCAACCTGCTCCTCGTGGCTATTTTTTCATTAAAGAAGCAAATAAATGACTTCAGGGCGGCGTGGTTGTGTGTTGATTTGATTTTGAACACATACTTGAATTGCTCCTTGCTACCTAATAAGAGTTCAAAAGAAAGGAAGGCCCTATTCCGGTCAAAAGTACTCTTTACGCTCACGAGCAGTCCTATGAGGATCCCCCCAGGTTCTGACTATGATTCACTAGGGCGAAGATCTAATATAATCTGGTTCCTGTTTTCCTTTTCTATCGGGCCATAGATCACCTTCCTTTTTTCCATTTTGTTTTACTTGATCACGCAACATTTCTTTCTGCTTTGACCCAATTGATGACTTTGTCAAACTCCGTAGGTAGGGAGGAGTGGTCTTTCAGGATCGGTCCTTGTGTTTCACTACTGTACACGGATGGGATGGACCTCCTCTTTTTTATGCATCTTTTGATTTAGCTTTTTCGATACCTCATTCACTTCAAGGGCACCCCATTGCAACTAATGAATAATGAATTTGCTGTCTTCTATCTGGGCCGACACCGGGATTCACCACAACCCTTTGTTGTATTTTTGAAGTCAATCCGTAGTCATGAGTTCTGATTAAAGAAAGCAAGCCATACATAGAGACATACATACATCAGTGGGCTGAGAAGCAAACAGTTCCCCCGCCACTCCATGCTATATTTCCTGCCTTGACCCTATCAAGCAAGAGAAGAGGGTTGGGGTGTGCTGTGATGGTCTTACCGATATAGAGCCCTTCCCTCATTGAAGGGAAAGATGCCCTCACCCGATAGTTCTTCTTGCTTTAGCTTGGATACCGGATAAGTTGATCTGATTCAAGATATCTTAGAACACAGCACATTCAGTGCATAGGCCGGCCATCATCTCTCTCCTGCATTTACTGCTAAAAGTCTTTCAGTCATCGTCCCATCATAGATACATACTCCTCGCTTCATCCATCAATCTTTCTCTTTACTACTTACGATTACGAGTTTTTTTAGTATGGAGAAAATATACTAAAGAATTGTCCCCCTCTTTATTTCATAGGAAGGCCGAGGCCCTTTTCAGAACCAGCCCATGATAGCAGGATCCTGACCTAACCCGAAGCCTGAAGGTCCAACGACCCACACAAAATGGCTGATCAAAACGCGGAGTGGCCGTCTCTTGAAAAGAGGCTCACTTTTTCCCTATATCTATAATGGAAAGAACTACTATTTTAGAGACAAGCAATGACTGGACTCTTAGGCTCAACAGGAAGGGGGGGGTAGAGGTGGAAGCACTCACCACCATAAATAGGCATGAATATGGAACAAAGAAATGTCAATGCTATCGGTTTTTTCTCATGATTCGGTTTCTCTTGGATTTCGTGTTTCTTTTCCACACAGTCTGGTGGATCTCAAAGTTGGATAAGGAAAGGATTGGTTCGATTCTTTTCCCGAAAGAGGACTGGTTTTATCCGGATCTATGGATTTCGGCAGACTTCAGGTTTTTTCCTCTTCCCGGGCCCTTTGTCATTCAAAGATATGGTAACCGAACACAGTTGTTAGAAAAACCTTGCGCCATCCTTCGGTAGAGCAAGGCAAGCAAGGACACTGGGCTCAAAGCATTTCCCGACCACGGATAGGTACCATGTGTTACCATTCATTTGTCACTTATTCGATTCTATCTCAGAGGAAGAGTGTTCGTTCGGGCTAACGAAAGATCTAAGAGGGACTCTTACCTCAACAAGAGCTTTTACGCAAGTTATCGACATATAGGAATTCTACTACCTCATCACTGTGTGAAGGAAAAGGTTCAGGAAGCTTGTGATGCTCGGGATGGACTGACTCCATATGCGCGAAAGAACTGAGATCTTCAACGAAAGCCCCCCAATTTCATCGACCCTTACTTAATGACTGGTGATGGCGATTTATGCTTTTATTGCCTCCCAGACTTCTCATTCTTACTTAAGCTTAAGATCGGGACAGAATAGTTGGGCACAGGCATTCTCACAGGCTATTGTAAGAGGAGAGAATCGCACCTTTGCTAAAAAAAGTCTTTACAAGTAACAAAAATCCCTCCTATGATTGGCTTTACCTTTTAGAAAGAAGCCCTACACAACAACTGGGACTGAGACTAGCGAACGAGCTTGTAACTCTCACAAGAACTGGCAGGCGTCGAGAACTAGCTCGAAAGGGTAAAAACTTCTATTAGATAGATGGCGGGTTCTTTACTTGAAGACTGGACTTTAGATCCCTTTCTTTCTCTATGAAAGTCTAGTTCAAGTCTCAATCGCTTGTGTATTGGAGCACGAAATGAAGTGAAGGCCAAAGGTCTCCTAACAAGGGAAAAAGCCTCCACTGCATACACAAAAGGCACCGATAAACTCTTTCAAGACTATCGCACCTTTCTGGATTCTCTTCCATGACATACTAGTAGAAGGAAAAAAAGTGTGTGACACATGTCCTAACCATGAAAAAGGAATCTGCCTTTAGCTCAACCCAATGAACATCGAGCCTTATTGAAGTGAAGGCGCCGAGCTACGTATCTTTTCCAAGGCCCCAATCGTTAGGCGACTTTCTCTCTTGCAGACCCAGAAATCGAACTAATTAGCGCAACGGCTTCTCAATCCTGGCGAAAGATGAAGGCGGTAAGCGAAGCGAGCTACACCGGTCCTCCGGAGGGGAAGTCGAAACCCGTGTTCAAGTAAAGGAGATACTGATTCATTCATTTTTTTTTTTTTAGGCAAAATGCCGCTGACAATGTGTTGAATTGGCAGGTTACCTGATGAAGAAGCTGGGAAGGTACCAGCTGCCTGCGTGGTGTTAAACCAAAATGCTAAAGAGAGCGAAGGGGAAATCATGAACTACGTTTCATGTAATGTACTACACTATAAGAGAGTTAGAGTACTGCAGTGGACACAATTCCAAAATCACCTTAAAGAAAGGGCTTATATAAAAAAAAATGAAAAAAAAAGTTAATAAGCTCGCATCTGGACCAGAAACTAACGAATGAAAACATGGCACTATTTATTTGAAATACGATGGCAATCGGCTCTTTTGGGGTAATTATTTTGAGATAGGACAACTTGTTTCAGGAATTGTCCCTGCTACAAATAAAGGGTTCCAGGTTCGCCATCAATGCTAGTTTAGGTTGCTTTGTATTATCAAATAGAGCTCTTCTTCTTTAGTTAGGCCTGGCCCACATAAGAACTGATCGAATTGGATTAGTCACAATCAAGATCGCAGGCTTTCTTTGCTTCTAAATCGATAAGGATTCGAGACCAGGACTCGAGTAGGAGAAATTCCCTCCTATGGGCACTCAAAGTAGAAAAAAGTAGAAAGAAAATCCATTCAAGTGGGGAGGAGAAGGCATTCCAGGAGCCGAAGGCGTCATATGAATTAGTTGACAACCGTATCAATACCCAAGGCCCCGTCTTCTTCATTCAAATGCTTTTATCCTAATTCCCAATGGACATATCGGTATCTTCCGGAATGAAAGTATGATAAACAATCAGAAGTTGTACAGTACACCACGGTGCCCTGCTTAGTTCGAGACAGATCGGCGTATTGTGAGACAAACCATTCATAATCAACCAAGTCTTTAGCTAGACCCTTGTGCTTTATAATTATATCACCAGTGGGTGTAAGTAACGTATAACTTTTTGGTGCTAAGAAGTATGCATTCTTTACAATGTGCTCCTGTTTTAACTTACCCAATTCCATAGATGAGATTTCATCTTCAGGAAGAGGATTTCCTAGAATAGCGGAGTCTGTATCTGTGTAGTAACAGTCAGGTCTGCTAATGTATTGGTACATATGAATACGAGCACATGCTGTAATAGCCGCAGAGATTTGAACTGCTGTGTTAGTAGGAAGATTCCAGTCAGATGAGTTGTCAACATGTCCTGTTTTGCTATTATAACTGACCATATAGTAATGATCGCTTAGCATGTCACCTGAGATGAAATTGGAGTTCTGTATCAAATACTCATATCGTTCCTTTTTGCATACCTCCGTTATAGTACTTTCTGGATTTATACCCAATCTACCGTATAGCGAGTTCATGAGAATCTTGTAAACATATGCCATAGCATCGTCACCACTTTTCTTAGCTTCTTGTCTGCTGGCGAAGAGGTCTGACACAAAGCTTTCGAAAGGACTAATCATCTCCTCAAACAAGTAACCCCTGAGTGGTATAATCTGGTAACCCAAATCGCGGGCATACTTCAGCTCTTCGCTGTAATATACACCCCAAAATTTCCCCGTTGGGAAAAGTAGTGTATTATTTTGCTTTTTGTATGGCAAGAATGGGCGAGTAATAGTAGTAGGACAAACAACATAAGCCTCAATAAACCCAAACATATCATCCAATTCCAGGCCTTCCAAATTACCATGCCAGACAGGTTTTCCACCAGGCATAGCAAATGTTTTCATTACATATGGATATAAAGAGTTGACGTCATAATAATAAATATTTGAACCATATGGCTTGTACGTATCAGCATGACCTCCATAGTAACCACGCCGAATGAATGCATCCTGGTTACTACTTGGAATATAGATAGGGCTATCATTTTGATCGTAATAATTCATTCGATATATTCTCATTGCTAGCGATGACAATGTCAAACATTGCCCGATATCCACATTGTATTTTGTCCCATAAATTTATTGAGCCCGAAGCATCACACCAGCTAAAAGACGGATATCTTGTTCCATATAATCCAACAATTGGGCCCTATTATCCTTCAGAGAAGACACTTGAACCTCGTCATGTACTATTGACCCTTTTGAACCTAAGTGCGGACATAAAGTCTTAGCCAATGTTTCTAGACTATTAGGGAGTAGAGTGTAGGAATCTCGTAGATGGAACAACAATTTATTCCGCCCAGATGGAGTAATCCTAGAAACAGATAACTGGTAAAGCTTATTGTTCCTCATCAGAGGTTTCATGGAGCAATAGTCTTACTCGACCATATGAGTTGCTAAAAACTTCATTAAGAGAATACCATCGAATCGTGAGAAATTGTTAAAGTAAACGGTTTTCACGTCATTGTGTTTAGATACCAGTTGGGCTATACGCTCTATAAATTCTACCAACATTTTTGTACTCCTTTCTTCAAAGGAAGGTAATAAAAAATTGTATTCCTCACTAAAATATGTGTCTATTTGATCATCTATGGCGGCCACATCATCCCCCGGATGAACCAGTAAGAACCCAGCTGCATAAGGTACATGCGCATTATTTACTAAAACAGTCTCTATATCGGCTACTATGAATGGAAGACATTTCACTCTATTCTGCTTCAAAGCCGTGATACGCTCTGGGTGTTTTCTACGATTCCTACCCATAGCTCTAGCTTTAAGTTCTTGTGGTTCACCACTACCTATGCCAGATTCTATTAGATTCCAAATTATGCTTGCAATTTCATCGGAGCTAGGGATATCATTGTTAGTGATTTCATGTCTATCAAGCAGGTACACTCGAATGTATACACCCTTACAAATTTGATTCTCGTATTCTTCAGCTTTTCAAATTATTAGCTTCTCAATCATAGCATAGACATTCATATTGGGCACTGCATTCCCACTTGAATCTTCCAATGGAATAGCATTACCTATAATAAAGGAGACAAGTTCTCCTCTTGGGCTTATCATGCATGTTATACCCAATAGTAAACTTGGCATATTTAAATCGTGTATTGTACACAAACTTAATGAGTAGTCTCATTACGGCCAAAGCTATAATCGTAGTCTCCTGACATCTGAGGTCAGGTTCTGGAAAATCCACTCCAGCTATTCTCAAGCCCAGATGTGGATCCTTGAATCTCGATCAATCAAATCTTCTAATCTATACCAAGACTGATAGAAGTGATCTTTAATCATCTTCAATCCTTTTCGGGGACTATAAGTCGTTTTCTTACCCGCTTCATTTTAAAGTAAACCAGAAGATGCCCCATTCTCAATGCTATCATCATATGTCTCGGAACAATAAAATGGAACCTGCATACTTTTCTTTTTTACCCTTACTAAACCGCAGTAAGGATACGAATACGACTTAAATAAACAACTATAAGGATAAGAATAAGTACTAATGCTCTGTATAATACTTTTCCCCGAGCGATGGTTTAGCGGATTCGGAATTGTAACCAAGCATCCTGGGTTCTATACCATACCCGATTCAACACTAGAGCATGCAGCCGATCCTGGATACATAACTATATAAAGTGTGCAGTGAGGGATCTTTATTGGTAGCCAGTCTTTCACTTCTGCCTCTCCACTCCCATGCCTTTCTTGGTCGGACCAACCCAACCGGCGATTTCCGACAAGTCTTTCTGCTTAGAGCAAGAAGCGGAACCAAAATAAAGCTTTCTTTATTTTCATTTATGGATAACCAATCCATTTTCCAATATAGTTGGGAGATTTTACCCAAGAAATGGGTACATAAAATGAAAAGATCGGAACATGGGAATAGATATTATACCAATACTGACTACCCATTTCCATTGTTGTGCTTTCTAAAATGGCATACCTATACAAGGGTTCAAGTTTCGATCGATATTTGCGGAGTGGATCATCCCTCTCGAAAACGCAGATTTGAAGTTGTCCATAATTTACTGAGTACTCGGTATAACTCACGCATTCGTGTACAAACAAGTGCAGACGAAGTAACACGAATATCTCCGGTAGTCAGTCCATTTCCATCAGCCGGCCGGTGGGAGCGAGAAGTATGGGATATGTCTGGTGTTTCTTCCATCAATCATCCGGATTTACGCCGTATATCAACAGATTATGGTTTCGAGGGTCATCCATTACGAAAAGACTTTCCTCTGAGTGGATATGTGGAAGTACGCTATGATGATCCAGAGAAACGTGTGGTTTCTGAACCCATTGAGATGACCCAAGAATTTCGCTATTTCGATTTTGCTAGTCCTTGGGAACAGCGTAGCGACGGATAATTCCGAATCTACATAGGTCTAGTCCAGGGGACAAATCAATAGGAAATGCTATTTGCTTCTTAAGAAGAATCACTTTTTTGAAATGAAAGAGTTTCCACGGGCGTCGGATATCATTTCTTAAAATAAGGAAGAAGTGTTATCGATGGATTTCCTTCCATTCTTCCTAGTATGGAAGAAGTAAAGAAAAAGTACTGCGTCTCGATCTATACGAAAGGGCACTGGTTTTTTCTTTCGGTTTCATTGATAGCAGAAGAGTACGCTAGCTAGCGGAGCCAGAAAACGCTTGCTTGCGCCCCACCCCTACGGAAACGATTGCCTATGCTTGCTGCTCGCTCAGTGTCAGTAGAAGGGAAGAAAAGATGGTCACTCCTTTTAGGAACATGGCGAGCCTTACTTACGACTGTTGCACTTCACTCGCTGCTCGTTCATTCACTTGCTCATGAACTCGCTGCTTCGCCAGAAGCGACTAGTCGCCTCCTTTCCTCCGCCGAAAGATGCTTAGCCAGAAGCGACGAAGGAGGGGAGCTGGGGAAGGCCGACGATGGCAATGAGGGGGAAGCTGTCGTAGAAGCTTTGCCCCTTGCTTGACATAAATTGTTATGAACTTACTAAATGACCTTATTTATTCTCCCGGAACGCTAGCAAATCTAATAGTTCCATCTGCTCTTCTTAACTTAAGAACGAAGGCCGCCATCCTTCTTATTCAGGAACCCTTTGTTTGAGGGGGGCGTATCCCCGGGAAGGGGAGAGTGGCCGAGCGGTCAAAAGCGACAGACTGTAAATCTGTTGAAGGTTTTCTACGTAGGTTCGAATCCTGCCTCTCCCACTTGTTGTAGACTTAAGAGAAGAGAAAGTAGGCGGAAGCCTAGGAGGGCCAACCGAGCGAAGCTCTTTTTTTTTGCCGTGCCGTGAAGTGCAATTTTCTCGTATGCGTTTTAGAGAGGTTGTCGAAAAAAAAAACGATCTATAGAGATTCCCCATCTATATCCAATCGAGAATAGAAGCGACTCGCTTCCGGCGTCGGCTTGTAGTCTCTGCAGTCGGCACACGCACGCGCCCGCCATCATGCCTCCTTGGTTCGGGACGAAGCCAAGCGAGACATACGATAGACGAAGGAAGCGCCCACCCAGCAGGAGGGCTAAAACCTGTAGTTTTGAAGTTGCAAACTCCAGCTTCGAAGCTGGAGTGCTTTAGTTTTTAAGCAAGAATCACCGTCTTGAGCGCGCAAGGCGCTCAAGAACAAGCAAGGGATGAGCGCTTTGTTGCGCCTGCGGATACGTTTTCTTGCTGGGGAAGGCTAGTTTGATCGAGGATTGGAGAGGAGGGAGAGGTGGAATAAAAAGCTCGGGATGGATTTTGGAGTCTTTGTGCGAGCCGTATGCGGTGAGAGTCGCACGTACGGTAAGGAGGGGGGTTCGCGTCTATACGTGTAGTGTGGTGGTTGGGCCTACCCACCCTATTTGTTCCATGATCTATGGGTCTACTGGAGCTACCCACTTCGATCAATTAGCCAAGATTTTGACCGGATACGAAATCACTGGTGCTCGATCTAGTGGTATTTTTATGGGGATTCTTTTTATCGCTGTAGGATCCCTATTCAAGATTACTGCAGTTCCTTTTCGGGCGGCTGTAGGACGGACGGCCCCCTATAGGTAGTAGGGTAGGGTGGGTGGTACCGCTCAGATAGCGGCCAATCCTCCTAACTGCGCGCGGGCCGGGCTTAGAGCGCGTGAAACTCATCACTACCTCGTAAGGGCGTTGAGACCATAGCATGTTACACAAAAGCGCCGCTTTCTCAGGAGTGTTGTCACACAGCTGCCCGACTAGAAGAGCTACTCGCTCTGTAGTGTTGTCACACAAGATAAGCACGCCGCCCGCCTGCTGGCCGGGCGAATCGAAGTTATCTTCCGGTCAACTGTCCACCCAGTCAAGTGCAAAAAACACAGTGGAATCACGCAACGCACGCTGCTGGTGTGCTTCCTGCCCACGAGGAAAGAAGAGCGACAAGGTTCAGATTTGACTGTTTGCAGCATGGGAGCTGATTACCCAAAAAATCCCTGGGAAAAAAGAAAAGATATCTCGGTAACGAAAACCATAGGAGGCTGTATTGGCGAGATCCAAGGGTTCACAGCAGCCCAAAAGAAAAACCGCCTGGAAGTCCGAGGACCTTTAGTACCGTACCGAACCAGCAGCCTTCGCGCCAAGCGACGACCGCCCTTGTCCCTTTCCTTTTTTCATTCAGCCTACTTCTTAGCTTTGTTCCGTCAGTCTAAGGCAAAGCTTAAGTGGTTTGCCTACCTTACCCACTTGATGAAAGGGAACGAACTTCGTTTCCTTGGCGGCTTTATGGATGGATTCAGTCAGCCTCACTCCTTCCTTTTGAAAAGTGACGCTTTGCGTCTTCGCTTCCGAGGGTTAGGGTATAGGCCGTTTCGAGCAAGCTTTCGCTTTTTCTCCCGGCTTTCTACAACTTTCGCTTTAGCTTCCAAAGGCGACCCAATGACCTTTCCGGAATTGGAAGTATTCGTCGCCCTACCCTAAGAAAGAAGTCACTATAAAACTGCTTGCCCTCCAGAAGTACCAAAGGTGCGCGGAGCCCGGTGAAAATGAATATGTTTGCTACTGAAAGAAGCCTGCCTATTGACTATCGTCTTTAGAATGAAAGTTGCTATGAAGCCCAATCTACTGTCGATTCAAAAGGGGGCATAGTCATATGGGTGGGGTGTTTGTGGGGAGCTGCCTTGGATATGAGGAATTACTAAAAAAAAAGCAAAAATGGAACAAAGGCAAAGTCCGTGACGAAGATCTTTCTTTTCTATCAATAGATAGGAATGAGTGTTCGTTATAGGGGATAGGATCCATCTGCTCTCTCTTTCTCTCTATTTTCTTTGATGCAATTTAGAGAGAAAGAGCAGTGCGAACTAGAAAAAAAAGAGAATCGGGAGATGATTAAAAAAGAGATACATAGACATCTAAAGTAAAGGGATGTATATATTATTCCTATATATATCATCTATCTATGAGAAAAGTAAACAGAGTTCGTTTTTGGGTTCCCCGAATCCGAATGGATTGGATCGTTTCTGCCAACGAAATGAAGGCCTCGCCCCTTCCGAATGCTTCTCCGATCCTGAAGTTCTCGCGAAGAGAATAAGATGCAGCTCCCCCTCCCTCTGTCTTTTTCCGCTTTGCTAATCTTCCCCTCTAACGCGGGCCGGGCTTAGGCGGGCGCGGGAGGCAGAAAGTCGAAGAGCGTCTTCTCCTTTGTCCTTTTTTCAGTGCAACACAGGAAAGCACCCTCTTTTTGTAATCCCTGCAGCTTCCCAGAGGCTTTTTTTTTATTGAACGCATGGCGTAGCTAGGACCCCTCCAATCATGTTTGAGCCTATGTTCACCCGGGGCCCAAAAAGGAGAATTCCGGAATGCCTGCCGACGTTCAGATAAGGTGCATATCCCTTACCACTAAAGGAAAGGCTCGACGAAGGGGGGGATATTAGCTGGGTAAGGAAAAAGCTTTCGGAGATTGAGATGTCGATTTGTTTTTTCATCGAAAAGGAAGAAGGCCGAGGGGATAGCAGCCTTCCTTCGGGCTTTGCCTGCCGACGAAAGAATTCCGGCTCGGCCCGGGAAAGCGCTGGCAACAACATAAAGAAAGGGGTCCATGTAGCTGCTGCGCCCGCCCACTGAGCAGCAGGTTCGGCATCTACTACAAAAGAGAGAATCCACTTCAGATAACCACGTCTCTGCTAGGCAGCGTGTGGAATGGCCGAGAGCGGACCAAATGGATATATAATCCAAGCCGAGAGTGGAGTTACGTGAACAGCCGTCTGATGGAAAACAACTTTCACGTTCGGTTCAGAGAGCACTTTTTTCGTTGAGAATAAGTCCTTCCCTTTTGTGTGAATTCCCCAGCGGCGAATTAACAACTTGTGGGGCCCTATCTATTCAATCTCTCGAGCCCCAAGAAAACCCCCCTCTCCCTCGGACTCAATCTCTCTTTTGACTCTATATATGTGGGCACCTGATATCTATGAGGGTTCACCCACCCCGGTGACAGCATTCCTTTCTATTGCGCCTAAAATATCTATTTCTGCAAATATGTCACGTGTTTCTATTGTTGCTTCCTATGGGGGTACATTACAACAAATCTTCTTTTTCTGCAGCATTGCTTCTATGATCTTAGGAGCACTGGCCGCCATGGCCCAAACGAAAGTCAAAAGACCTCTAGCTCATAGTTCGATTGGACATGTAGGTTATATTCGTACTGGTTTCTCATGTGGAACCATAGAAGGAATTCAATCACTACTAATTGGTATATTTATTTATGCATCAATGACGATAGATGCATTCGCCATAGTTCCAGCATTACGGCAAACCCGTGTCAAATATATAGCGGATTTGGGCGCTCTAGCCAAAACGAATCCTATTTCGGCTATGACCTTCTCCATTACAATGTTCTCATACGCAGGAATACCCCCGTTAGCCGGCTTTTGTAGCAAATTCTATTTGTTCTTCGCCGCTTTGGGTTGTGGGGCTTACTTCCTAGCCCCAGTGGGAGTAGTGACTAGCGTTATAGGTCGTTGGGCGGCCGGAAGGTTGCCATGAGTAAGGTTGGGAGACCGAAGGCAGTTTTCCGTGCACCGGACACGTAGCTTACCGAATCAGTTGCAACACAGATGGGAATGCATGCTACGAAAGACAGGGTCGAGTCTGATACATCAACCGTCGACTCCATATCCTTGTACGAGTCCACAATCACTACACGAGATGAACCTGGGTTTGGTGAATGGAAGTTGGCCTTAGGTGTAATAGGACTCCCAGTTACTGCGCGCGATCGTATACTGAGGTGCTCCCCGTCGGTTGTTGGAACGACGCGAGCCGGGCCGGGCCTCGATTCCTTTCAAAAAGATGAAGGGACAGAGGTGACTAATTCCCCATCTCATTTGGGGCGGAAAACGAATCGACATCTCGATGTGATACAGCCCTTTCCATTTTCGTTGGGAAAGAACGGCGAAGTCCATCCGAACCCTCCAATGAAGAAATAAGAGGAGAGCAAAGCGCCAATGGCGCGCGAAGCGCATGCGGAAGGGGCACGGAGAAATAAAGAAGTGTGGAGGAGAAGCAGCCGAGCTCATTCCCTTCGCTTCCTGGGCCCAAAGCAGTGCTTTGTTTCCTGGCCAAATCAAGGATTTGGGGCTGATTGCAAAAGATATCTGAATAGAAAGATAGATCCATCCATCTATCCAGATATCTAAAAAAGAATCTATTTCATGAAACCTTTGATTCAAAGAACTGCGCTTAGCCCCCCCGCTCATGAAACGGCTCTGCTGCAATGGATGGCAGAGGGTCCGTAGTACCCGAAGCACTGGAGTGATCCAGTAGCCGGGAAGGGGCCTAGAAGTGCCTACTACTACACCACACTACACTTGGCTCTACACATTTACAGAGCTTACCCCTGTCCAGTGTCTGGCAGAACGTTGGGGGCTTCAATCGTCGACTCGTTATCCCCATCTCAGCCCAGGCTAACGGAGCCTGACTTATTCAGGGGAGAGAGTGGAGCCTATCGAAGCACTCTTGAGAGTAAGATCCTTGGCTCCTCTTCATTCTCTACAGGGGTCTCTGCCCACATGGAAGCGGGGCAGAGATGGATAAGATCAAACACGGGAATAAGAAGCATTTGAAATGCCTTTTTTATCATTTTTTTAGAGGGGGATGGATAAAGTGGGCAAAACAGACTCACATTTTTCAATCGAAAAGACCTTTTTCGTCTCGACAAAGAAAGAATCATCTTGAAAACGCTCCTAACCCCTTCGTAGGGCCGTGTATAGTAAGTGATCCGAACCTGCCCGGAGCGAGCCCCCCTTAGAGGCAAGTGAAGTTGGTGAGCCGTATGATGGGCAACTATCTCCTGCGGTTCGGAGAGGACTCAGCTGTTAGTTAGTACCCCCTTGGTTTCGGGGTGGACCCTTTCACTCTATTTTATTATATACGCTTAGCGAAAAGAATGTTTTTTGATAGACCTAGGACATGGATTCTATATGAACCAATGGATCGTGACAAGTCGTTACTACTAGCAATGACTTCCTCTTTCATTACTTCATCCTTTCCATATCCCTCTCCCTTGTTCGATCTTACTCATCAAATGGCACTCAGTTCATATCTGTAAGTTCGTTCGATCATTGACAAGGTTCAAAGAAAGGGTGGGCCATTCACCATGAAGGCTAAAAGCGAGATAGGCTGGACATTTTAGCTTACAAAGGCGAAGACAATTCCGCGTTTTTTTCAGCCGATTCTCCTCACTCAAACTTCAAAAAGTCCTTTCTGATGTAAATTCTGTCTGTCTCCTTTGTCCTTCCTAACGCTAGTCTAGTCTCCTTCGTTCCACTCGTCCTTGCTTTTTTTTCTTCTTCCTATCGGTCCCAAGGTCAAAGAAATAGGTTCAGTGGTTCGACTTCCCAAAGGTTAAAGAAATACATCGATATTAAGACCACTCCCTCCGGATGATGATATGCCCCAACCATCTATAGCCCATGGTTCGTTACTCGGGAATTCGGAGAGGTCAGATGAGATAGATGGGTGTGTTCAAAATGGAATGATCCCCTTTTCTCATGTTTGAATTTCTGTTGTCCACAAACAAATAAAGAGTCCGAAAAGACGTACGCATAACAGACTCGGTACCTAGGTCAATGGGTTCAGTGGAGAATTGCGTTACTGTAATAGCGAAGGTATCTATGAAATGCCAAGGTCAATGAAATTGAAAGGGGCACCTCTGACAACAGAATCAAAAGGGATTTGGCGTCTATAGACGACTCAGAGGGGTTTTCATAAAGAGAAGCTTTCGCGCAGTACACCTATTTTTCTATAGAAGTGAATGGCCCCTTAGTTGGCTAGTCTGATCAATCGGCAGGCTCAGCCTCTACGTCGTATTCTGATATAGAAAGAAAAGAACCGAACTCCTGGAGGGTGAAAGAAGAATCTCAAGTTGATACTCTGCCAAGGGATCTGTCCACAACTGGTACTTCACATGCCTTAGAAGTCGATTTGAATGAGAATGAATGAAATGAGCAAACGTTACTAGGAAGGTGAACTCGCTATCAAACTACTGCCTGCGCTAGGGGAAGCGCGAAAGAAAAACCAGTTTCAAGATCTGATACCCTTGAAGGACTCCCAGGAATGAGAGAGCAAGTACAAGGACAATCTTATTTTCTAAGGATAGGCGGTATTCCTCCATAATTAACATAGTTCGGTTAGAGTGGATTTGAAAAGCTACAGCAGATCGATAAGTTGCTAATTTAGCTAAGTCAACTCCACTACGGAATCTAGCTCTCCATAAGAGGGTATTCCCAATGAGACAAGTAGTTTATCGAAGGGACGGCCTCTTTCTTAATGAATGGAATGTGCACACCGGGCTTTAACCAGACCTTATCTAGTACAGCGGGAAGGAAGAGAACTTCAAATAAGGGGATAGTCCAGGCCAAAGAGATTAGATTACACATGCGATTAGCGCACTGGTAATAAGAAAGATGAAGGAAAGGAATTGAAATGGGAAGGGCTTAGAAAGGCATTTATGAAACTAAGAAAGCATCACTCTGGCTTAGAGTCACCAACCATCGAACCATCTCCAGGTGACAGTCACCCACCAGGAAGGCATAGAGGCAAGACAGAAAGTAAAGACAGCAGAAATCGAACCTAGGAATAGTAAAATGATCATTCAAAGTAGACTTTTGTCATAGGGCAAAGGAGCTTAGAAGGGTTATGTAGGGAAGTTGTTCGGGATGAAATCACTTAGATAGAAGGATGTTGTATGACTATCCGATGACTTAATGCTGCCATTTTTGCTTTCGAAATGACGTAGGTGATAGACTCCGTCCTTCTTCCCATTTTCGATTGAGAAAGCGTCTGGCCCAAAGAGGTCTACAGTAGTGCCTTGCGTTGGCGAGGTCGTAGACCCGGTAACCCATCGTTCGCCTAAGATCGAAAATGCGATGTCACTCTGAATTCAGTTCAGTCCATTTGTTTCACACATGCATGTCCAAAGAGATGGCGATGACAGTCTATCTCTGTCAAATCGAGATTGTTTGGGTGTTCTGAATGCAGATAGAAAGTCTTCGGTCATACTGGAAGCTCATCATACCTATAGCATCCTTAGGTGATTCTACGATCCCATGGGAATCCTAGAAAAGAATAACTTATAACAATCCCTTCAAATTCTAATATAGAATTCGTTCTTTTGCTTTTTTCATTCGATCATGAAAACCGTGATTATTGAACAGAAAGCCATGAAGGTAGAAATCAATAAATAAATAAGATGAATTCCACATTGGCCATGAAGAGAGGAGCCTCAACCTCTTCAAAAAAAGGAGGAACCTACCGTCTTCGTATTTTTTTTTTTTTGCTTTTTACTCTAACGGCTGTTATAACCGCTTTTTATTTTTTTTTCTAGTAGATCCCTCTTGCTCTTGGATCGCACCAGATCAAGCTAGGGAACTAATCATGGAATGGATTCTATCGCTTTCCCAATCTGTTTATCACATTCTACAGGCCCTTTTCGCAGAAATGCGGGAGACCTGGAGTGGACGGGAGCGCTATGCTCCCCTGGGAGGAACAGAGCTGCTGGCAAATCCAAGTCCTTCGCGTTCGGAGGAGGAAACCTCCAAGGCAGGGGTCCTGGTCTCATTCATGAATAGAAATGACATCGACCTTAACGAACTGCCGCCCGAGCATGAGCAGCTCGAGCAGGAACTGCCGCCCGTAGAGCAACAGCCTCGTCCGTCAGTAGATTTAAACTAGACTCCCGCCGAAGCAAATCCATTCAACCAACAACTTGGGGCCGCGCTCTTCCAAAGAAGTATGACAAGAACCCTAGCTGAAATCCGAGATCAATATCCAGCTCCGCCAACAGCTGACGATCCCGACAGTAACGCTAAGGACGCCGTTATGGGGATGCTCAAATTAAATCCCAATTTGAACGGGGCATTCAGATTTTTTTTAGGATCGCAAAGGCCTTTTTTGGATGGTGTCCTTTCGGATCCTGGGAGTCTTCCCGGCTATCAAGATAGGATAGAGCAAATAATGCATTGTAACGGAAAGGATATCAATTGCTTGCAGGATCTGATAGAACTCAAACTTCGTTTGGAGTCACGGGACTCCAGACAGATAAATGCTATTCTAGAAACATGGAAGGATCGGTATGCTATCAAAAACAGGTCTAATCAATTTTAAGCGTTTTCTCTTGTTCGTTCTCTATAAAAGACCTTGTGGGAAACAAGCGCGTGCAAAATAGCATTCTAGAGCCGTTTTTTTTAAGTTTGGAAAAAATAAATAAATAATGAAACCATTCCATTACTACCAACCCACAGAAATACGGCCTCTCTTAGATATATGGTTTATACGAAGTTGGACTAATTTGGAAACATTGGGCAATTTGCTTTATACGTTTGGTTTTTGGTTTCTAGTCTGATTTTATTAGTAGCTATGATTGGGGCTATAGTACTGACTATGCATAGGACTACAAAGGTGAAAAGACAGGATGTATTCCGACGAAATGCCTTGGATTCTAGGAGGACGACAGATCACGATCTACTAAAAGGATCAATTCTGGCACAATGAATTTACGAGTTATTTTACACAATGAATTTACAAGCAGAAGAAAATAAATAGGATATCTATATCAATAAGGTTCCTATGGTTTAAGAAAGTACAGCTGAAATCAAGTCTTAGGCTTAGGTCACTGATTAGCCCGCGGTGCTTTCAGATTACGGTATGGATCAAAGGAACCCTTTGCACAGCTATACCCTAACAGACTATAAAACTCATCTATTTATTTGACAAGATAGTAAAGCAAACAATGGAGCTTTACATGGAATGTTTGACCGGTATATGTAAAATGTAGGGCTCTCAAAAGAGAATGTATATCAGCTTAGTTTTTCAGAAGACAACTAGAACTTCGCAGCTGCCGTATAGTTGATTGTTCTGAGTTCCCACCTGTTTCGTTCTCATCTGAAGAGTAGGTCAGTTTCACGAATGCAAGGATTTCCTACTACTCTCATGTGCAAACCTTGGTCGTATACAGCGGTGAACTAGCATAGCTGAGCGCAAGGAGTAATATCAATATAGCTGCACAGAGCTAAAGGGCATTCCACAGAGGAACCTCGGCAAAGCAGAACAAGAAGCAGCAGAAAGCAAAACTGCATCCATTCATCTCAGATTCCAAACAATTCGTGTTCCGTTTAGCTGGTTTAGTGGACATTAGCCTTGCTGATCTATCTAGAGTGTGATTCTGTAGAATTGTTTTGTGCCACTTATACTGTTGCATTCAAAGTCTAGTTGCTTGTTCTTCACTGGGAAGTGATCTGCAGCATCCGAATTAGTCCATGTCTTGGTTGTTTTTTCTGTGTGATGGATTTTAGAGCTCGATCTTGCATACGTTTGCGTTCGTTGTTTTCTAGCTCCGGTTCAGCCGTTATCTGACGGTATCATTTCTTTTTCAAGAAGTATTTATGCATCAAACAAAGTAGTGCTCACCCTATTTTACGTCAATCGTACCTTATGAAACCTATCTTCTTATGTTGATTGAATGACATTTAAGAGACTTTTATACTCTCTAGTTTATTCCAGGAAGTCGCCTCAGGTTTTAGCCCGTAGTTTCAGTTCAGCAGCATAGTTGGGAGTGTCCATGGCCTCAGGCCTACTGAGAGTGCAAACTGAACTGCACCTTCCCTTCATCCTCCGAACCTTACTAAAGGAAAAACCGTACATACGTTGTTTTATCGACAGCAAGCAAGGTATCTTCTCTTCCACTTGCTTGATCAGATCTCGCAGGAAGAGTGAACTAGTAGGCTTCTTGATCCTCCAATCAGTGGTAGTCACAAAGCCCGCACATTCCAATTCGATCATAACATGACTAGTTTCCTAAGGCATGACTTATCTTCCCAGAATAGCAAGCATATCGTAGCTATTTCACATAGTGTCCCGAGATATCAGTAGCTCTAGTCAATGCTGGCCTTACTCTTCCCTTTCCTTATGCTAAGTGGCAACCTCTTGTTTAAGAGTGCGGAATCCTATTTGTGTATCAGAAGACTATGGTGACCCGTAGATCTTCTATTTCGCCGGAATTCGTTGATTGTCATTTACAATGTTCGTTGTAAGATCACTGAAGGTCCTAAATTGGGAGAGTTTGCTTGCTATCGAACAAATAGTGGAATCTAAAAAAACAATGAAATCCATTCACACAAGCTGGACCATTGCCTTCGGCAACGCCCTAATTCCTTTCCTATCTTTCTTCTCCCCGTACCATTATTTTGATCGTTTCTGAATCTTGAGATTGCTTCAATGCATGTGATCCCTCTCCTCAGCCTTCCCCTCCTAAATCTTAGAATCCTAATGCCGCAGGTGCTATGTCGGAAATCCATTGAGTTTATCCTCTGCCCCAAGGAAAATCAAAGAAGAAGAAAGCCCTGGTATTCTCTACTTGAATTCAGGAAGATTCAGATACCGAAAGCAATAGGAATGGGAAAGCGGAGCGGGCAATAGGTTTATGACTGAGCACTAGAGCCTGGAATAGCAGGAATGAAGGTTGGGAAATATGCCATGCAGAATTCCAATAAGTTGGCACTGCTTTCCCTTTCCATATGAAAAATGGAGAGGAAAAGCATGGGTGGACCAAGCGTTTTAACCGGAATCTAGTGACGGAGAAAGAAGAAAGACAGGCTAAGCGCTAGATAGGGTCACAATTCAATAAAGATACTTGGCTGGATGGCGAAGCTGTGTTTGCTCTCCCAAATCGAGATCAAAGTCTTGCTTGACAGCGTGAGGAACTTTGAATGCTCCGTACAAAGGGTCATAGGGAGCTTTTGGAGGTCAGGGAGAAGTGTGTGTGGCCACTGTGCGCAAGCATTCTGTACAGCGATCTTGCTGAAGAGGTCCCCGGTCCCACCTCCATAAAGAAGATCTGGTGACTGCCCATTGTCTTGTTTTGGCTTTGAAGTATCCTCAAAATAAGGCAAGTGAGTCAACGATCTCTGTAAGAGGAATTGGAAGATGGGGGTTCCATGGCGCACTGAGATGAAAGGCTGTCTTGGACGTGCGGCCCCTTATCCCTATCCCTTTGTTGATGAATCCCATGCAACGCGCCCTTGCTTTGACCCACTTACCCTTATCTTCTTCGCCACCACGTATGGAAAGCCTTTCCTTTGCTTGACATGAAGGCCTAGCTCTTTACTTTGACTAAACACTCGCTTCTCTTGTTTCTTTACTTATCCTTTTCCCTTTCTAATACTAGCTATCCGTGGCCGTGGTTCTACTACTCGAATGCCTGACCTAGCCAACTAAACCGTGAAAACTCGAACAAGCTAATATATATATATCTTGACTTTAATAAACCTATCACAAAGAAATAGAAACACCTGGTTATTCCTTTACATTGTTTGAACCAAGAACTCTTCTACCATTTAGCTCACATTCTAAAATAGTATCTTCTTCTTGATTTTCTTGCTTTCAAACCAACCGATCCACTGAGCTTTGGAAACCACAGCTTCAGAGCGCTCTCCTCCTGAAGATCCCCATGCAGAAATGCATTCAATACATCTAATTGATGTAATGGCCAATCCAGATTTGTGGCACAAGAAATCAGTGTTCTCACCGTGCTCATCTTTGCCACTGGTGCAAAGGTTTCGTCATAGTCAATTCCATATGTTTGACTATATCCCCTTCCTTGCCACAAGTCTTGCCTTGTACCTTTCTCAAATCCCATAAGGATTTAGCTATCTATTGGAGTAGGGAACAAGGTAGATAATCCTAGTAAAAATGACACCCTAGATGTGACTCCTATCAAAGTTGGAGGGTAGCCTAGGTATTGCAAGCAGCAACCAACCAAGGTACAGATGAGGAGACTCAAAGCCCTGCAAGGTAGAATTATAACCAAGGATTGATTTCCCCTTTGGTAAGTGAAAACACTCTTTAGTAAGTGAAAACACTCTTCAATTTGTAATCTCTTTGAGGAATGGCATATTTCTCTTGTGAAGAGAAAAGGGAAGAGTTTGTTAGGGGATTTAGGCATCCTGAATATAATAAGGAAATGAATGTTTTAGAAGGTCTTATGACTAAAATGCAATAGAAGTATACTTATTTGCAAGTGGGGTCTTCTATATTAGTGAGAAGAAGATCCAAAACACGAACATTAGAGGAATACGTTCTTTTGAGAAAAGAAGATATCTTAACTTAATTTATTATAAATGAGAAACTATATATCTTCTGTTTGCAGGAAACTAAAAAGCCTATACATCTAGATTTCTCTATTCTCTATCTTCACTTTTCACCTTCTCATCCTTAACCTCAGTGATCTGTTCCTCCTAGACATCCTTCTGCATACAAAAACAGAAGAAGAAGCACGGGCATAAATCAATAGTTTAGTTTCAGAAGTATTTTTTGATTGGTATATCAATCATGGTTTATAGGGAAATAGTTAGAATAGGAAAGCTCTGTTAGTTACTAATGTTTGGGTTTTTGTTTACGGCAATAGTAGGTTTCTTGCTTGTCATATAGACGAATATAAGCATCAGTTACATTTGACGTCCAGCCTTTTTATAGAAGAGAAAGGAAGGTTAAGGGCAAGGGCGCAGCATAAAGCCTAAGCTCGACAAAGTCTTTGAGGGGAAATTTTTCCAACTAGACCGATAAATGAGAAAAAGTACCAGTCGTACCAAGAACCAAAGGCGCCAGCTTTCATTTATATATATACCGTATCTTTTAGCTGACCCTTCCAAACCATGCTTTGCAATCAAGCTAGAAAAAGAGGATGAAACATGAATAACACTTCTTCGGCCTTTACCTACCCAGAGAGTAGAATCCCTCGATTCCATCCATGAATTGAAGAAAAACTATAGGAAAAGAAGGGAATTGATCCAAAGATACTTGATTTACTTTCACTTTCCCCTGGCCAAAGCATAACGATAGTGCATTGAATCTCTTGTTTGATCAATCAGAATTCCAATAACAAGGAGATAGTTTGATCAAACGGGTTGCCTATTAGTTTGGTATAAGAATCTCCATTTCCCTTATACTGAGTTTTCTTCATTCCTACGCCTACCTCTTAAGCCTCTCAAGATCGAGGAAATGGTGTTGGTAGCTTTTTCCATCTATCTAACCTTTGTCTATGAAACCTCGAATGCCTCTATACAGTGACGAAAATAGGGTTGTACCTGTAATAACATCTCTTGATACCAGTATTCTAGCTTATGGTTCCTTTCATTTCCCTTTCTTGCTTAAAGGTAATAATTGTCACTGATATCTCCATGCTTTCATCAAAGCTAACTATAGAATCCGAATCCCCTTTCGGCTTGTAGGATGCCAGTACTGGATCTATGGATACTGAAACAAAGGAAGAGGAGCAAAAGACAGAAAGAAAGAGTCCAAGAAATAAGAGCACAGACAATAGGTTTATGACTGAACTGATGAACAGAAAGAAAGCCTAATCCCTTCCTTCTCTTTACTTCACAGAGCACTAGTATAGGTATCAGCCTTCCCGCAAGTCCTAGGCTTCGCCCTTTGTAAGATAAGTGGGTCAATTGGGCCAAAGCGGAAGAGAAACCTGTATCTATTGATGGCGAGCCTGGATAATTGAAACAAGCAAGATACCATCTCTTCTTTAACTGAACTGAACAGAGCAAACCTCAACCGATGCGGCCAAAGAGCAAGTGGACTGAACTGCTCTCCCTTACTATGAAGAAAACGGAGAGTAGAACCGAACACTTTAAGCTCTAATGACCAGTATCTTTGGATACGGAGACCGAGGAAGAGTTCCTCCAATCTCTTTAAACACACTCTAATTGGGGGTCCAGATTCCAGGTCGGAACCCACGTTATCCCTTGTTTAAGGGGAATGGAGGCTTTGTACATAGTTGCAAGACGTTGCTCTACAATGTGTCGGTGTTGACGCTCTGCGAGGCCTTTCTGCTCAGGAGTGGGGGGACACGATTTCTGGTGAAGAATAGCAGGGAAAGTACGATTCACTCTGTTTTTGCTTCTGGAATTTCTCTCCGAGTTGGCTCGCCCATCAGCCTGGGCAATGGCCATTCGCCTCAAGTACTCATGCGCCAGGATCTGTCGCTTCTTAAACGATGTCTAAAGATTGAAAGACTTTGGGCAAAGTACACCTGCCAAACAAACTCTTGGCCAGAATCTGTAATATGCTGCCTAAGCTTTAATGGATCAGAAATCACTCTATCCCCATTTTCCAAGGAAGAAATCTTACATTTCCTCTTCTTGCCACTTGGTTTGTTTCTTATTAAAGTAAGCTGTGTTTGAGTATCCTTTCAGCAACCATTGTTCACATCCTCTTTTCTGCCTTTGAGTAGAGTTCCTCCATTTCATATATCTTCACAAGTTGAGCCTCTAGCTCATATCTGAGTGTCCATTCCTGAATGGTCATGTTCCTCAGCCTTTTTTTTCAATTACCTCTATGCTTGCTTCTAATAAGATTGTCTTTACGGATACTGGCATCACTGTACTCATTAACATTCCAACCTCTCAAATACTTTCTAAAGGATTGGGATACATCTTGCCAATGATCCTTCATATTAGCTTTGCATCTTGCTGGCCATCTAGAAATAACCTCTTCTTTTCAATTCTCTTTCAGCAACCAAGCTGTTTCAAACCTGAATTTGTATGGGGTAAAAGCTCTATCTTCCCCTTCTACCAATAAAAGAGGTGCATGATCAGACCCAGCCTGAAGCAAACTTAAAAAAAAAGAAAAAAACAAAAATATGAACTGATGAAAACTCTATCAAGCACTTCTCTAACAGGATTTTCTTGTTTATTGGTCCAAGTAAATTTACCTCCAACCCTCCTTAATTCTTGTAACTAAACTTCAGCAATGAACTCATTGAAGGCTGCCATCCTTCTAATATGCACATTACCATTATATTTTTGCATGACTGAACCTAATCAGATTTCAATCTCCACCCATTACCTTTGGTAAGTAAGTACTGTGCACCCTTGATGTCATTTCTGCAAAGAAATCATCTCTAAGCTCCTGCTGAGTAGGGTCATACACATTAATCACAACCCAAGAGAATTTTGCTTTTCTCCTTCAGCACACAATTCTAATGAGCACCAGACCCCACAAATACAGCATCTATCTAAATCATCCAACCTCACACCTATCAACAATCCACCTGCAGAACCCACAGAGGGATCTGCTGATACAGAACCATTTGAACAAACTTCTTACTGCAAAATCTGACAGCTCTTTGTCTGTAAAGTTCTGCCTTTTTGTCTCCTGCAAACAAACCACATCTACCTTATTGAGTTCTAATAATTCCGCCAACTGACCTCTTCTACCATTTAGCTCACATTCTAAAATAGTATCTTTATCTTGGGGCTCGGACAGTTTTTCTCAAGAAGAGCAAAGCTGATAAGGAAACCTGGGAAGCAAACAGGTCGTGGAAACAGGGTACAAAGCTTGTGGGTGTTAGAAAATGCTTCTCATATTTGATTATATAGCGTTATTGTATTGCTAAATTAGTTTGGTGCATTTTAAGAGATAGCTTTCAGTGGCATGCTATCCCTGGTTGTCTAGATGATTATTTAGTAGAGATTCTAGGGAGGATAAATAAGAAATATAGATCATGGTCTTAGCAGCAGCTTGCTGGGGTTTGTGGCTTATCCGCAACGATATGGTGTTTAATAACAAGCAAGAGAATCACAAGTCCTGGTGCAGTGCATAAACAGATATCTTTGTTTGTATACAGCTTTGGCAGAATTTACTGAAGCCGGAGGATAAAATGGAGTTGGAGGAGATCATATCAGGCGTGATGGTCCAAGCTCTCCGGTGGAGGGAGCTGTTATACCCCTAAAGCCCATAAACACACATGAGAGAGAGCGAAACAGCAATCAGACCTTTTGGTATAAGTTTTCTCACCCACTCCCTCATCCTTTGACTTCCAATTCTTTCAAGAAGTGAACTTGACAAGCATGTCCTATTTCTTTGTCCTGGGGCCTAGACCTTGACAATTTCTTTCCTTCTCGATATCCTACTAATTCCTTAATTAGCTCATTCTCGATCCTAATGAATGAATCCACTAATCTTTTGGATAGATGAGATTCATGGGGATGCAGCTGAAGAGGTAGTCATAGATGGTAAAGCAGAGAAGGTGAATTCTTATACTATAGTTGTGATGTTTCAGTTAGGCAATCAGAAGGATGTCTAGGAGGAAGTGATCACAGAGGTTAAGGATGATAAGGTAAAAACAGGCAGCATAGATGAAAAGGTGAGTTTGTGCAACCAGCAGGATGTTGTAGCCTCACTACTACTTAATTAATGATCATTAATTAAGGGCAGCTAAGCTATTTCATAGCCTGAGTTTGACTTAACCAGCTGACCTTACTTCGTAACCTTAGCCTACCTTTCTTTATAAAATGTTCGACTAAGATTATGAAATTACAGAGTAGGTTTTTTTTGAGTAATACTAAGGAACTGGAAAAAAAGTTCGGAAAAGGAGAAAAGCTAAGGTTACAGACTCACTTATCCGTCTACAAAGGAAAAGGCTTAGATAGATGAAGCGGAAGAAGGAACAAGGCTTGAAGGCGGATTAGCAAGGGAATGAATCTGATGAAGCTGTTCCTCCGCTAGAATAAGGGGGGCATGATCGCTGATTTGACCGGGCAGACCAGATGAGCGAGATTGATTGAAAGCGCTGTGCCAACTTGCGTACAAGATTTTTAGACTATAGTAAATCCTCTTCACAAGTTATTTCGTACAGGCTATTCAAGGTCTATTGGCTTTATTGCTTATGTGGTACTTCGACCGCGAAGCCTCGCTTATGCACCGAGAAAGATCGTAGATAGGAAAGATCTGTTACGCACCAACGACGGCCCCTTCTCTTTACCTTTATCGTCTCATACCTCAGTCCATTGCTGGCTTGAATGCTGTCTCTCTTCTTCTTTGCTCGCGAGAGTGAATAAGAGGAAGACCCACCGGGGGGGAGGATGGAATGAGTCGGCAAGGGGATCAACCATCTTCTTTCAGTAAAGGCCCACACATTCTCCTTAATATTGGGATGGGATAAAAGGACTCTGAAGAAGGAAACTCTCTTCCCGTCTTGCGTAACTGACCACTGCAAATCAAGTCGAAAGTGCTTATATGCTTAACACGTTTTTGTCTCAATGACAGGCCGCTTGAACATTGTATGATTTTTTTTTAAAGAGACTCGATCTTATGTATCTACTTATTGTCTTTTTGCCTTTGCTCGGTAGTTCCGTAGCCGGTTTTTTTGGACGTTTTCTAGGATCTGAAGGAACCGCTATAATGACCACCACGTGCGTTTCATTTTCTTCGATCTTATCTTTGATTGCTTTTTATGAAGTCGCACTGGGAGCTAGTGCTTGCTATCTCAGAATAGCTCCATGGATCTCATCGGAAATGTTTGATGCTTCTTGGGGCTTCTTTGGCGACCGTGAAGTCACCGGATGAATTGCCGAGTAGATAGATCAGATCCGGACGCTGCAGTTGTTCCGCGGTGATACGGACTCGACCCGCTCCTACCCACCCTGGGGTATCATAGCATGTCGGGAATCGAGGGGGGACATACTGGACGTAACTACTCCCGTCGGTTGGGGGCTCTGCCGCCCTGCCTTTCGATC